GGCTTTCTTCAAACTCGGATTCATACAGAAATTGCTGATCAAGGATAGAAGAAGATCCCACCAGAGCGCCTTCCACTTCTAATAGGCCATGAACTAGATCAGAATCATTCTCAACAAGTCCAGAGGAAGCAATCCCATTTTTTCCGGGTAAAGACCAAAGATCTTGAGCAACCGATCCGGCCGAACAACTCAAAATATAAAGAAGGATCGTCAATTTTTTCATGCTCTTTCCAAGTTCGAAGTACCATTTGTACAAATAAGAATCCCTCTCGTTACAGGATTTCTTCTTCAGATAGAGAGATATAGGATCTATAGGGCAATCACTTATAAGTACATTTTGTGCTACAGCCCTTCCTATCTGATAGAAAAGGATCCCGTGATCCTGAACCAATCTTACCTGGGATTGCAAATCCCAAGTTTGTCTATGAAGAGCGGATCGAATTGTATTAGTGTCTATAATTGATTTCTTCTGTGTAATACTAATTGATAGGACCTCATCGGTCAGTGCTAGTACATTGGGCCCCATAGTTATGGACCCAAATCCATTAGTATGGAACATTTTCTTTTCCAAGTGAAATCCCCTCGTATAGGAAAGAGTGAAAAAGGACTTTCGTTGTTGTGAACCAAGAAGCCTTCGTAACTTAATACACGTATTTAATTTTTTCGGAGCTATTAGAGCGGGATCCACTTTTTGGGGAAGATGAGTCGAAGCAATAACAAGATTATTTCTAGGAGAACATCTTTCACAATCCCTGGATAGCTGGTTCACTAATAGACCGAGGGATAAGGAATTGGACTCATTCACATTGAGATCATGAATATTTGGGATCCAGATTATGCACGGAGACATTGCTCTTGCTAATTCCAATTGAAGAGTTATAGACAATCGGTCAATTTGAGCCTTCATCTCACTATCCGTAGTTAACGCATTCCAAGTGAGCAGATCCAGCTCCGTAGCAAGGTCACGACCGATATTGTCACTCTTCTCCACCCTATCGATATCGTAACTAGGATCAATATTGTCACTCTTCTCCACCTTCTCGATATCAGAAATAAATTTAGGAGGATTCTTGTCCAGGAACTTGTTCACAAATATCGTAATGAAAGGAAAATAGGAGTTTGTGGCTAGGGTTTTGACCAAATATGATCGTCCAGTTCCTATAGAACCTATAACTAAACTACCCCTAGAGGGAGATGAGTCTAAGCGTAGCGAAAAGGGTTTTCCGTGAGATGGGAAATGAGCCCATTGTGAATAAGTGATTGTCTGAGAATGAGCAAGGAATAGACGTCTTTCTGCAAAACAGGCTTTATTGAACTCATAATTCATTAAATGCTTTTGCTGAATGTCAACTAAGTCTCGTAAGTAAAGTGCTCCCGGTTGTTCAAGGATTTGATAACCAGCGTCATTCTTTGATAAATGATCACTATAAGTCAGACTCAATAGAACGCTTTTTTCTGTGGTTAATGCGGCTAGCTGAACCAAAAATTTGCTTTCTTCCTCATGAATCGAATTAGTGTTCGCGACCCAGGATTCAATTTGGTCATCAATCCACTCCCATTTCACGTTTTTTCTTTTTCTGAGCAAGGAATAGATATCTCTACTTGTATGACTTAGCTTTCTGACATTTATAGAAAAAGCAATTCGAGTCATAATATCGCTGAACAGATTCTTTAACCAAAAATCATTTGGTTCAGACATAGGATACTTATCGAGAAGTTTTCGAACCTCAATCCTAGATGAGGAACTGATAAAAGAGTTTAAACTTTTTAATTTTTTATATAACTTAATAAACGCTCGCGAAACAAAGAAAAGATAAATAGTAATGAGATACCCAACAAAAATCACAAAGAAAGTTTTGAAATAGAACATCTTTACCGAAGTATTTCGATGAGTGATTTCTAGGCCCAGAATGAAGTTATTAAACCCCCCCCTCCTTAAGCTCTCGATTGTTATAAAAACTGGCATTTTCCCTAATTTGATCTGAAGACTTCGCCATGATAAGGCCAAAACCCTTGACACTAGGTCTGAAAATAGCAGATTTATATATTTGTACCCTGCTAAAGTAAAAAAATTTGGCAGATATCTTTGAAATAAATTCCATTTTTCTGATAAAAGAGAAAAAAAACTATCTCTTTGAAAAGTTGTTCCTTTTTCTTTTTGATCAAAATAAATAGATTCTGAATAGGGACTATGACTCAAACCCATCTTTGAAATGAAATTGGGAGACTCATAAAAGTTTTTTGTTTCAGAATCAGATAGATTCATATTCAGATCTAAAAAAGGTTGACAAGAAGTTCTTTCCAAATTGACTACTTGTGTCTCTGTTAGAGGTGTTGCAGAAGTATCTATGATCGAATAAATAGTTCTACCAATGACTGGATCGGAGTGAAAATCCTGAGATATCCATTTTAGATCTTCCATTGGTGAACTAGTACCTATATGCTTTTTACCCCCGCACCAAGAAACTTTTTTATTATGAAGGAACAAGCTATTCAGAAATTGTCCATAAAGAAAGTTGAAATGAGTATTACAAGTCCTTTCCACAGAAAATGGAAATCTTGTCTTACAATCGAACCAAAAGCAGTCCGGATTATTAAAGAATCGAAGTCTATTTGCTTTAGAAAAAGAATAGATTAATGAACTTCTTTGAAATTGATTCGCAGGGTTCAACCAATTTTCTTGATCGTGGAAGATTTTTAAAAAATCGGAATCCTTTTTATAGAAAGATTTGGTTCGAGTATGTAATGAGTCAATTGGTAGCTTATTGGGTGATGTTAGTGCTCCATTTACTACGAAGTTGGAAGGACTCGAATTTTCCACCAAAAATGGGTTCAGTCTTTTTAAATGAACCAGTTTAAATCTTATCGATTCTAACAACTGATTACAAAGTTTATGAGTTGGCCCTTGCAATTCATAGATATAAATTTCGGATCTCTGAATCGGGGTATTCCCTAAACTTACACAGTAAAAAAGAAGTGAATTAGCCCAAAAGAAAAGAAATTTAGTCGCAAAACAAAATATCTTCGTAAACAAACCAACAAGCGAATGTGGGGAAAAGAAGGACCGAACTGCCTTGTCAAGTTTGTCTAACAGATAAGGAATTAACTTATATACCCTTTTTTGTACTTTTTTCTCTATGTACTTACGAACCTCAGACCAATAAATCCATTTTTCAAGAATAGAAAAACTGAATTGAAGAATAGAAACACGTAATTGACCAGGAAATCGAATAAAAAAACCACGTGATTCACCACACTTCATTTGCATGACTTGAACCGTGCCTTCAAAACGACTCTTTTGGACTTGAAAAAACTTTTTCTGCTCAGAAAGGAAATGTTCAAACTGTTCCTGTAAACTCTTTATGCTAGTCGACCATTTGGTAGAATCCTGTTTGATTTTATAGTTTCGATAATTGAGAAGAGCTTTTACTTTTTGTTCTCTTGGAATTTGATTCCAATGGGATAGATCTGTTAGACTAGAGTTGTTTTCAATCCATTGATATTGCCGAATAGATTTCATTTGATTTTTACTAACAAAACCCACCCTGCCTCGATCCTTGAATTCAGCCCTATCGTTTAATATCTCATTCAAGAATTTTGTTTGATCTAATTCCAAATCATTAGAAAATTCCACCATATCAGGTTCGCCTATTACCAGAGTCCATAGATCTGCTCTTCCTTGCATGATCTCTTCTACTTTCAAATAGAATCGATGAACTAAACTAAAGAATAGATTTTTTTTGGCCAGATCTGATGAAATAGAATGAATTGAGACAGTCTTTTGTAAATAAAGAATGATTTTGAATAAATTGAGTATTTCTTTCTTTTCCGCTCGCCGGACAAAACAAAGAGCAAAGGAAGGATCTTTAGTGGCCCTCTCAATCGGAGTCGACGTTATATATAGTTCTGAACATCTCTCCGAGCAAAAAGAACCAAGGAATCTTCTCCGAAAATGTTCGGGAAATCGCTGAGAAATCATATCTTTCTGGCGTTCCGTTTCAAGAAAGGAAGGATCCCAAGAACGTGCTCGTTGTTGAATATTTTTTTGATGAATCAATCGAGAATATTCCGAATCCTCATTCTGAAGGGACTCAAAAAGGTCTATGGGTAGATCAGAGGATCTTTTTAGTTTACTCGAATTCTTTCCTTGAGATCTTGATCGTGTGGAAGCAGACTGAAGATTTGACCATATATTCCGCCCCTTGCTAAAAAACCGATCCGTGTTTAACCTCATATTACTAAAAAAAAAATAGGATTCGGGCCTATGATCATCTAGATAATATACAAATGGAAACTCACGAGATTGTAGCGCTTTTTCTTTGAATATGATATCAATTCCGGCAACCATTTGACGATTCTCCATCAAGTTCCTCCACGGCATTGGCAGAACCTGCGGTTTCAGTAAATAATTTTCAGATAGAGTTTTTACCTTTGGAAAAGAAAGGAGCAACATACTTATTTTAGTTAATCCACGGGCTTGATCTTGAATGTAAGTAAATGAGAGAGGAAAAAATCTTTTCAAATGGAGGTTTTTTCGTTCAACCATATTTTGAGTGTTCATGCGATATATAAGCATCCCGACTACAACTATGATGACTCCCTTGATGGTGAGATATCGATTTCTTGTTGAACCCGGTGAAAGTAGGAGACGCGGATCAAAGAGTTTTAAAAACCGTTCTTGGCGGAAAAAAATGTGAATAAAGGATCCCACTGAATAAAATTGAGTCCATAAATCGAAGAAATATTTAGACTTTTTGATCTCTCTCAATTCGAAAATACCAAATTTGCGATTTTGTTTTTTCATGCCTTTGTAAACCTCCCGAGTTTTTTTAGTCTCTTTTACTTTAAATTGGATTTTATATTTGAAAATATTTATTTTTCAAATTCAAACGTGTTTAGTCTTTATTATGATACCAGTTATGTATGGATTTCTATTACTATGAAATTTTTTTACTTATCTGTTTCTTTTACACTACACATTCTGCAGACATGTTTATATTCAAAAATACTGATTAATCAATTGCAACGATTTCATGAGAATACTTTCCAAATCCTATCTCTATTATGTCGATCTTTAAAGGTCCTCATTAAGCATCCATGGCTAAGTGGTTAAAGCGCCCAACTCATAATTGGCGAAGTCGTAGGTTCAATTCCTACTGGATGCACGCTATCTGGTCTATTTATTTACATAAACTAAAAATTGATCTGCTATAGGAATTGCTAACAGTTTATTAGAAATAAGAAATCTCCACGGGGCGAACGACGGGAATTGAACCCGCGCATAGTGGATTCACAATCCACTGCCTTCATCCACTTGGCTACATCCGCCCCAAACAAAAAAAGAGAGACCAGAACAAGACGGATTGTTCTGGTCTCTCTTTTTTTGTTTTTTACTTTATTTATAATATAACACTTAATTTAACTTAATCTTTATGTTATATGTTATGCGTTTGTAATTGGAACTTCTAAAACGGCTAGATCTAAAGGAAAGTTGTGTGCATTACGTTCATGCATAACTTCCATACCAAGATTAGCACGATTTATGATATCAGCCCAAGTATTAATTACATGGCCTTTACTATCGACTACAGACTGGTTGAAATTAAATCCATTTAGGTTGAAGGCCATAGTGCTTATACCTAAAGCAGTGAACCAGATACAGATAACAGGCCAAGCAGCTAAAAAGAAATGTAACGAACGAGAATTATTGAAACTAGCATATTGGAAAATCAATCGCCCAAAATAGCCATGAGCGGCCACAATATTGTAAGTTTCCTCCTCTTGACCAAATTTGTACCCTTTGTTAGCCGATTCACTTTCAGTAGTTTCCCTAATTAAACTAGAAGTAACTAGGGAACCATGCATAGCACTAAATAGGGAGCCTCCAAATACACCAGCTACACCTAACATATGAAATGGGTGCATAAGAATGTTGTGCTCAGCCTGGAATACTATCATGAAATTGAAAGTACCAGAAATTCCTAAGGGCATCCCATCAGAAAAACTGCCCTGACCAATTGGATAGATCAAGAAAACTGCCGTAGCAGCTGCAACAGGAGCTGAATACGCAATGGCAATCCACGGTCGCATACCCAAGCGGAAACTAAGTTCCCACTCACGGCCCATATAACATGCTACACCAAGTAAAAAATGTAGAACAATTAGTTCATAAGGACCACCATTGTATAACCATTCAGCAATAGATGCTGCTTCCCATATTGGATAAAAGTGTAACCCTATAGCTGCAGAAGTCGGAATAATAGCACCTGAAATGATATTATTTCCGTAAAGTAGAGATCCAGAAACAGGTTCACGAATACCATCAATATCTACTGGAGGGGCAGCAATGAAAGCAATAAGAAATACAGAAGTTGCGGTCAATAAAGTAGGGATCATCAACACACCAAACCATCCAATATAAAGACGATTTTCAGTGCTAGTTATCCAGTTACAGAACCGACCCCATAAGTTTTCGCTCGCGCGTCTATCTAAAACTACAGTCACAGTAATTTATTAAGTATATTTGATGATCAAAAACTCCCAAGCAGATGAAAAAAATAGAACTAACGAACGCTTGTTATTTTATGATATATCATAACTGCGCTGGTTTTATAAAAACCTAAGGCTATGACTATAATTTTTCAGTAGAAGCGGGATCTTTAAATCTAAAAAAGAAATTCAAAAACCCAGGTCCTTCTATCATAACCCCTTCCGTTTAATCTTATCGTCCATCAGACTTTTAACTGAAATTGAATAGATAATTCATAGAATTAATAGAAATTGAAAGGGGAAAATTTATTTTTTGGATCAAAACATTTCAGATGCAAAGACTTAGAGAATTCCTTAGCCTGAAACCTACGCAAAAAATGAATAAATCAAACCGATCTTTCAATTTGGGCCGTGACCCGAGCATCCATAGCATAAGTTGAATGAGTTTATGATTTATGTTATTTGTCTACAAACATATTTGGTATGACATTTTTCATAAAGATCACTCCAAATCCAAAGTAAATACCAAACTAAAAATTATAAAGAGAAAAAGATCTGGGACGGAAGGATTCGAACCTCCGAATAGCGGGACCAAAACCCGTTGCCTTACCCCTTGGCCACGCCCCATAGTCGAATTTTTAGATTATTTTGTGATGTTGAATTAAATACCAAATTTAAAGTTGAAATTATAGAATACACTCTCAAAAATTTGCTTCAATAATGAGTGGGTTTTTAAAAATTTTTAAGTATATAAATTTTTAGCAAATACAGAAGTGATTTATTATTTGATAAAATATTATTTATGATTTTCAACATGGGGAAGCAGAAACTAACAATGAACACTTCAAGTATTTTCGGTACCCCATGATAGTATACTATATTTTTATTTTCATTAATCTGAAATACCAAAACAATTATCTAAAAAAAAATGCTTAAATTCGTTAGTTTAATTTGTATTGATTCTGCCCTGTATTCGAGTAGTCTATTTGTCAGCAAATTGCCCGAAGCTTATGCTTTTTTGAATCCAATTGTAAATTTTATGCCGGTCATACCTGTGCTCTTTTTTCTCTTCGCGTTTGTTTGGCAGGCTGTTGTCAGCTTTCGTTGAAATTCTATAGACATGATGGAAACCTTTTCTGGCTGCATTATAAAAAAACCGACTAGAATTTGGGTTACTTACACTATAAATAGGAAAACTCTTAACTACATTCAATTATTTTTAGAGCCCAGGATTGGATAGCTGGTCGAAAAATAGCGAATATGGTCTATATTTTTTTAACAAACTAAGGTAGATTTGTAATGTTTATTCTAAAACTCCTCGTATACACCGTAGTCATCTTTTTTGTTTCTCTATTTATCTTTGGATTCCTCTCTAATGATCCACGACGCAATCCCGAATCTGAAGAAGACTAAATATTCATTTTTGCGTATTCACAAAAATGGAAAGAGAGGGATTCGAACCCTCGGTACAAGTAACTCGTACAACGGATTAGCAATCCGACGCTTTAATCCACTCAGCCATCCCTCCAAAGTAAAATGGAAAAGTGCTAACACCTAACTTTGATTAGACTGACAAGATTTCATTTTTTTTTTTAGAATCGGCTCTAGAAAAAAAATGTTTATGTTTCCTTATTAGTGTTTTTGCCTAGATTTGATTCAGACTTAGGGCCCGGTAAGTACTCAACCGGGCTTCCTTCTTGAAAAACATTTCCTGAGGACCTTATTTTTACCTCAATTAAATTTATTTTTCAAAGAAAAAAAAAGAACAAATAAAGCGTCCATTGTCTAATGGATAGGACATAGGTCTTCTAAACCTTTGGTATAGGTTCAAATCCTATTGGGCGCGATTTTTCTATCTCTCTATCTCTATTTTTTTCAATACTTTATTTGATTTGCATATCTACTAAAAATTTGAGTGCTAGTAAATAACAGAGAATTTGCTTTTATTTTTATATTGTTACCTCACGTAGAAAGCGATCTTTTTGGGCCGGAATAGTTTCCTTCAAAATGGTTTCTGCTTCCTTAGTAAATGTACTAGTCGAATCAATTATTTCTTGAAATTCAGGTTTATTAACTTTTAGGTAATCCGATAACTCACGAAGAAATTTGCCAATCTGACTAAGTTCTAATGAATCAAGATAACCATTTATTCCAGCATAAATAGTCATTATCTGCTCTGCGGTGGTAAGAGGAGCGGATTGTGATTGTTTAAGTGATTCGCGTAAACGTAGACCTCTTGCCAATTGATTTTGACTAGCTTGATCAAGATCAGAAGCAAATTGTGCAAAGGCCTCTAATTCTGCGAATTGTGCAAGTTCTAGTTTCAATTTACTAGCTACTTGCTTCATGGCTTTAATTTGAGCTGCAGAACCCACTCGCGAAACAGAGATCCCAATATTAACAGCCGGTCGAAGTCCAGCATTAAAAAGATCGGCGGATAAGAAAATTTGGCCATCCGTAATAGAAATTACATTAGTAGGAATATAAGCGGACACATCTCCCGACTGAGTTTCTACTATGGGTAAAGCGGTCATACTTCCCTCACCTAATTTTGAGCTTAATTTAGCAGCTCTTTCCAAAAGCCGGGAGTGCAAATAAAATACGTCTCCTGGGTACGCTTCGCGACCTGGTGGTCTTCGTAATAAAAGAGACATTTGGCGATAAGCCTGGGCTTGTTTGGAGAGATCATCATAAATTATCAAAGTGTGCCTTTTCTTATACATAAAATATTCCGCCAAAGCTGCTCCTGTATAAGGAGCGAGATATTGTAGTGTAGCGGCAGAATCCGCCATTTCAGCCACCACAATAGTATATTGCAAAGCTCCTTTTTCCTGTAAAGTTGTAACTACTTGCGCGACAGAAGATGCTTTTTGTCCAATAGCGACATAAACACATATTACATTTTGACTTTGTTGATTGAGAATTGTATCTGTCGCAACTGCTGTTTTTCCGGTTTGTCGATCTCCAATAATTAATTCTCGCTGGCCACGTCCTATTGGTATCATCGAATCAATCGCAATAAGCCCTGTTTGCAGAGGCTCATATATCGAACGCCGCGAAAGAATCCCTGGAGCGGGGGAGTCAATTAATCTAAATTCAGAAGATATAATTTCACCCCTACCATCAATCGGGGTAGCCAGGGCATTTATAACGCGGCCTAAATAGGCATCACCGACGGGAATCTGAGCAATCCTTCCTGTTGCTTTTACCAGACTTCCTTCCTTTATCCTCAACCCATCACCCATTAAAACAACACCAACATTCTTTGATTCCAAATTGAGAGCAATCCCCCGTGTACCCTCTTCAAACTCTATTAATTCCCCTGCCATTACTTCATCAAGACCGTAAATGCGTACAATACCATCCCCAACCTGAAGAACGGTACCAGTATTTAAAATATTTATTTTTTTAGTATAGTGTTGAATACGCTCACGGATAATATTACTAATTTCGTCGGCTCGAATAGATACCATGATTCTTTCTTAAATTCTTTTTTATTTGTAAAACCCAATAGATAAAATCAAACATAACATATTCATTTGAGTGTCCCCAACATACCAATATGAACCAAAATTGTACGTTGATGCAACTCAGCATTCAAAAAACTATTCAGAGTTGTGAAAACTCTTTGTAAGGTTTGTTGTAAGACCCATTGTCGGACGTTATTAATGGCCCGTTGTTGTTCAAACGAACAAGTTTCTTTTTTTTTTCTTTCCAATTGTTCTAAAGTCTTATACGTTGAATTAATTAAATTCAATCTTTCCTTTTCTATTTCAGAATATCCAGTAACTCGGAACTGCTTGGCTTCTTTTTCAACTTTACATAAACGCGCCTGGGCTTCATCTAGTTTTTCAACCGCGCCACTATAAAGTTCGTCTGAAATTTGCATCGTGTTTACGATCTTATTTTTTCGATTATCTAAAAAATCCCGTAAAACTCCCCTTCCAAAAAAAATCAATACATAAAGTACTACACTGATATTTATAAGAGTTGTTACTAAATTTGTAGTATTCAAGCCAAAACTCCCAGCAGGTGATTGAGAGGCCACAGAAATGAAATAATAGGTTACGTTTTTCATAAATTATTCTCAAACTAGTTTTTGTAGTAGGTCACCTCGGGAATTTATTGGAAACGGATTAGCAGACCAATTCCTTTCAAAGCCGAACATAAACGATGTACGCGATTATTGGTCGGCTCATGTAATCTATTGACACGAAACTAAAAATATTAAATAAACGGATTGGCAAATAAAAGAGCTAATGCGACAACCAATCCATAAATTGTTAAAGCTTCCATAAAAGCCAAACTCAGCAATAAAGTTCCTCGTATTTTTCCCTCGGCCTCAGGCTGTCGGGCGATCCCCTCCACAGCGCGACCCGCCGCAGTACCTTGACCAATCCCAGGTCCAATAGAAGCAAGTCCTACGGCAAAGCCAGCAGCAATCACAGAAGCGGCAGAAATAATTGGATTCATAATAAAATCTTGGTAAAAAAATAAATAAACAAGTCGTTAATGATATAATCTAATGCATTGTGATTTTTCTAGTGAATAGAACTTATATTTTTTTATTCTTCACGACAAAATATGATATTCATGGATACTAAATGTTATATTCATGAATTGAGGGATTAAGAAAAACTTCCTTTGTGAGATCTAGAATAGAAACACAGTTTCCATTTTGAGGAAAGTGGAATTTCTATATATTAATTGGCTTAGGTGAAAAGAAAAAGAACCGCCGAGTTCAATGATAGTCATCCATGGATTCACCTATATAAGCCGCGGCTAAAGTTGCAAAGATAAGCGCCTGAAGACCGCTCGTAAATAATCCAAGGAGCATGACGGGGATGGGAACCACTGAAGGTACTAGAGAAACAAGAACAACAACCACTAATTCATCGGCTAAAATATTCCCAAAAAGTCGAAAACTAAGTGATAAAGGCTTTGTGAAATCTTCTAAAATGTTAATGGGTAAAAGAATCGGAGTTGGTTTGATATATTTACTGAAATAACCAACTCCCTTTTTTGAAAGGCCCGCATAGAAATAAGCCGCTGACGTAAGTAACGCCAAAGCAACAGTGGTATTTATATCATTTGTGGGTGCGGCTAACTCCCCAGAAGGCAATTTAAATATTTTCCACGGTAAAAGAACCCCTGACCAATTTGAAACAAAAATAAATAGAAATAGTGTACCAATAAAAGGAACCCAAGGACCATAACCTTCACCTATTTGAGTTTGACTCACATCTCGAATCAATTCAAGAACATATTCAAAAAAATTCTGACCTCGAGTCGGAATTATTTGTGGGTTTCGAACAACTATAGTGACTGAACCTAATAAAAGGGCAATTACAACCCAAGACGTTATAAGTACTTGGCCGTGCACTTGTAAAGTTCCTATTTGCCAGTAGAAATGCTGGCCTACTTCGACACCCGCTAGCCCATATAACTCTTTTAGGTTATTGATGGAACATGATAAAACATTCATGAATGCGCCCCCTTACAAAATAGAACGTCCAACCATTTTTTTTTTTCAGTGAGTTTTTTTATTTCAAAGATCATTCCGCTGCCCTAGTTATTAATGTTTTCTCAACTGCCCAAAATAACCCTGACAAATTGCGAATACTAATTTGTTAAGAATAAATCTAATCGACGCTCTGGCATCATCATTTGCTGGAATGGCAATATCTGATAGATTGGGATCACAATTCGTATCAATTAAAGAAATAGTTGGAATTCCGAGAGTTCTACATTCATGTAAGGCCGCATATTCTTTGTGTTGATCAATAATGATTACAATATCAGGTAATCCCGTCATATATTGAATACCACCCAGATATTTTTGCAAGCGAGCTAGTTTTCTTTTTAATATAGTTGCCTCTTTTTTTGGAAGAGTGTTAAGTGCCCCCCTTTCTTGTTCCATTCGCAAGTCCCTAAACTTTCGAAGTCTTGTTTCTGTGGTGGACCAATTTGTTAACATACCACCAAGCCATTTTTCATTAACATAATGACACCTGGCCCTTTTGGAAGCTCGCGCTACTGCCTCATCTGCTGCACTATTTGTACCAACAATTAGGAATTTTTTTCCTCTACTTGCGGCAGAAAAAACCAAATCACAAGCTTCAGATAAAAAACGTGCCGTTCTAATAAGATTTGTAATATGAATACCCTTACGCTTTGATAAAATATAAGGAGCCATTTTAGGATTCCAGTTCTGCGTACTATGTCCAAGATGAACTCTAGCCTCCAGCATCTCTTCCAAATTAATGTTCCAATATCTTTTTGTCATTTCTCTTCATCCCCCTTTTTTATTTTTTGTTCTAAACGTATATATAAGCCCCAATCATTATTCTTTATCTATGTAATACGTTTTTTTACTAACGCAAATGAGAGGGGTTTGTTAAAAGTTAAAAGGAAAGACTTTGCGCTGGGGACAAGTAGGATTTAGAGGTGTGCACGAATCCGTTACATCTGGTACTTTTTAAAGTGTTACCTCAAAACAACGTTTTCTTTTCCGCGTTTCAACCAAGAAATAGGAATAGGTCAATCTTTTTCAATTAAACACTTGCATTTTTCAAGAAAAAAAGATTTTATAGTTAACAACGTAATTACTGTAGTATACAAAGTTTCTCCAAAAAGGACATGCACGATTGGGACTAAAAATAACTTAATTACTCGAGAGTTAATTTGAACCACAATAACTTCATCCGAAGTTAAGAACGTAAGGTTTTTATAATTCTCTAATATAAATTTATTTATATATATCTATGTCTTGATCAAAGAAACAGAGTATTTTTAGAATTATCGATGTTTCGTTTGATTATAAAAATGTAATAAAAAAAATACTTTAGGTTGAGAAGAGGCAGTTTTACATTGTTGAATTAAAAATGACGATTTTATTATGAGTTTAGTAACAAATTAAAATTTCGCTTATGAAAACTCTTGGTCGCTTTTTGGGTCGTAATCGTAATATAGTTGGGTCATTTGCGACCAACTGGATGAGGACAAAATACTCAACAGTATTTTTAAGAATCCCAACTCATTCTATTAGGAAATCAGTTTGTCTTTTCTTTGTCGGCGATATGGCCGAGTGGTAAGGCGAAGGACTGCAAATCCTTTTTTCCCCAGTTCAAATCTGGGTGTCGCCTAATCAGCTCAATTAAATTATTTTTTTATCGAGCCAGACTAGTACCGGGTGAAATTGATTTTTGGTAGATTTAATCTAGGAATATTTTGATTTATAACCTTCCGCTTTTTTTTTTTTAACTTTTGTAAAAAAAAGGAAACGAATAGATCGGTAAAAATTGTTCATTTCTATAAATTGTATAAGGAAGAGGTCCTTAATACGATCACAGGGGTCTTCTTTAAATGCTACATATGGAATTCCACATTCATTAGTGGTGTATTTACAGAAAGTTTGAATAAAGTCTTTTTTTTTATAAACATCGGGGAGAGTATTTACTACATGAATATAGATATAGTTAGTATGGCGTGGGCTGCTTTAATGGTAGTCTTTACTTTTTCCCTTTCACTAGTGGTATGGGGAAGAAGTGGACTCTAGAAATGCTGCTAATTTGAATTTTTTGGAAATCTAATTATTTCATTCTGATTGTTTGTATCCTAGAGCGTTTTTCAAGAAAACCTATATCAATATGTCTTTCGCGTGAATTATTAACAAGACAGGAATATAAATAACAAATAGATAGTCTGGGTTTCATTTCTTTATCAACCCTCACTATCTATTTACACATTTATACACAAATAAAATTCTTATATTCTTATTTAGTATATAAGATGGCGGATTCAACCGCATTTTTCTCAATCAGATTAAAAATATGTGCCACACTATGGCTGTTTTATGGAGTAATTAATTCTTTTGACTTGCTGTTTTTACATAAAGAATAAGGAGAAGGGCAGTCGGAAATAGAATCAATAGGGCAGTAGCACTAAATGCAAGAATATTGACTTCCATAGTTCCTTCCTCTTTTACGGCGTACTAACGCGGGATTTAATCCCATAAAAAATTTTGGATTATTAAATTAATTCTATATTGGATCCGACGGGACTGACGGGACTCGAACCCGCAGCTTCCGCCTTGACAGGGCGGTGCTCTAACCACTTGAACTACAATCCCTGGAAAAAGGGATATAAAATAAAGTCTTATTTTTGTATCCCTATATTCGGATGGAGTTCATGGGCCGAGCTGGATTTGAACCAGCGTAGGCATATTACCAACGAATTTACAGTCCGTCCCCATTAACCACTCGGGCATCGACCCAGGACGAATTAAAATTTAAATTTATACTAAAGTTTGGTAATGCATACCTACCCCCAGGGGAATTCGAATCCCCGTTACCTCCTTGAAAGAGAGATGTCCTCAACCACTAGACGATGGGGGCCTGTGTACTACTTGAATGAAATTCCTTACTTTTTGTAATTTATTAATTTATAAATTATAAACTTAAGAATATTCTCACCTTCCTTTATAATTTTTTTAATTTTAATTAAAAAAGAATCTCAAAGAAAAATATAAAGTGAGTTTCCTGCATATGCGTAAAGAAAATACGCCATAACGAACACGTATGCAATTATGGAATACACGAATAATCCAGAGAAGACAAATCAATCTAGATCGTCTCTATCTTTACTATATGGTTATAAAGTGACTAGGCCCCTTTAACTCAGCGGTAGAGTAACACCATGGTAAGGCGTAAGTCATTGGTTCAAATCCGATAAGGGGCTATTCAGTCAAGTTTTTTTAGTTAAAGGAAATTCAAAGGATGAACTCCAAAATTGGAACCATTAAAAACTTTTCTAATTTGTTTTCATACGGAAAAAAAATACCTTATTTACCTCAAAATTAACAAATTCAACAGAAATAAGTTGACCTTATTCCTTTAATAATGATTCCATCTACTACTCCTAAGTTAAAGAATAAATATTTAGATACCTATATACTGAGCTTGAAGAAAGACTATCTTCATTTAGCTGATTTGATGAAAAACAATTTAATAATTTCTTAGTTGATGGTCTGTAAGGTAAATGGTATAGGGCAGTCAGTATAATTATAATTTATTCAATTTAGTATTTATTAATACAATTTTAAAGATATAAAATAATTTAAAATGAGAGTGTCGTTACGTTTCTGAACTGACCCAAATCTTCATAGGGGCTAATATGTAAAAATTGGCTCTTCGAAACCAATTGGATCAATAATTAATATACATGAATAAATAATACCATAATAACAAAAATATCCAGATATAGATATAAGAAAACCAAAAATCCTATATGGTGCTCGGAAATGGTCGAAGTAGTTTAATAGGAGTATTACTATGACTATAACCCTTGGTCAATCTACGAAAAACGACAAGGATTTATTTGATACTATGGATGACTGGTTACGGAGAGACCGTTTTCTTTTTGTAGGGTGGTCAGGTCTATTACTCTTTCCTTGTGCCTATTTTGCTTTAGGTGGTTGGTTCACGGGTACAACCTTTGTAACGTCCTGGTATACGCATGGATTGGCTAGCTCCTATTTGGAAGGTTGTAATTTCCTAACTGCCGCCGTTTCAACTCCTGCAAATAGTTTAGCCCATTCTTTATTGTTACTCTGGGGTCCTGAAGCACAAGGAGATTTTACCCGGTGGTGTAAATTAGGAGGTTTGTGGACATTTGTAGCTCTTCACGGTGCTTTTGGACTAATTGGTTTCATGTTACGACAATTTGAGCTTGCCCGATCTGTTCAATTGCGGCCTTATAACGCTATCGCATTCTCTGCTCCAATTGCTGTTTTTGTTTCTGTTTTCTTTATTTATCCACTAGGTCAGTCCGGTTGGTTTTTTGCACCTAGTTTTGGTGTAGCAGCTATTTTCCGATTCATCCTATTTTTTCAAGGGTTTCATAATTGGACATTGAACCCTTTTCATATGATGGGAGTTTCCGGTGTATTGGGTGCTGCCCTGCTATGCGCTATTCACGGTGCTACCGTAGAAAATACTTTATTTGAAGACGGGGATGGCGCAAATACATTCCGCGCCTTTAACCCAACTCAATCGGAAGAAACTTATTCAATGGTTACTGCTAACCGATTTTGGTCCCAAATATTTGGTGTTGCTTTTTCAAATAAACGTTGGTTACATTTCTTCATGTTATTTGTACCAGTAACCGGTTTATGGATGAGTGCTCTGGGAGTAGTCGGCTTGGCATTGAACTTACGTGCCTATGATTTCGTTTCACAAGAAATTAGGGCATCTGAAGATCCTGAATTTGAGACTTTCTACACAAAAAATATTTTATTAAATGAAGGTATTCGCGCTTGGATGGCCGCTCAAGATCAGCCTCATGAAAACCTTATATTCCCTGAGGAGGTTCTCCCACGTGGAAACGCTCTTTAATACAACTTTAGCCGCAGCTGGTCGGGACCAAGAAACTACTGGTTTCGCTTGGTGGGCTGGTAATGCCCGATTGATAAATTTATCAGGTAAACTATTAGGAGCCCATGTAGCACATGCGGGATTGATCGTTTTCTGGGCTGGAGCAATGAATCTATTTGAAGTGGCTCATTTCGGACCGGATAAACCCATGTATGAGCAAGGCTTAATTTTACTTCCCCACTTAGCAACTCTAGGTTGGGGAGTAGGACCTGGAGGGGAAGTCATCGATACCTTTCCGTACTTTGTATCGGGAGTCCTTCATTTAATTTCCTCTGCCGTATTGGGGTTTGGTGGTCTTTATCATGCACTTGTTGGACCTGAGATCATAGAAGAATCTTTTCCTTTATTTCGTTATGTATGGAAAGATAGAAATAAAATGACCACTATTTTAGGTATTCATTTAATATTATTAGGTATAGGTGCTTTTCTCTTAGTATTCAAAGCACTTTATTTTGGAGGTGTATATGATACTTGGGCCCCAGGAGGGGGAGATGTAAGAAAAATTACCAACTTGACCCTGAGTCCAAGTATCATATTTGGTTTTTTACTGAAATCTCCTTTTGGTGGAGACGGATGGATTGTTAGTGTGGACGATTTGGAAGATATAATTGGAGGCCATGTATGGGTAGGTTCTATTTGTGTATTTGGTGGAATCTGGCATATCCTAACTAAACCCTTTGCTTGGGCGCGGCGCGCACTTGTATGGTCTGGAGAAGCCTACTTATCGTATAGTTTAGGGGCTTTAGCTATATTTGGTTTCACTGCTTGTTGTTTTGTATGGTTCAACAATACCGCTTATCCTAGTGAGTTTTATGGACCGACTGGACCGGAAGCTTCTCAAGCTCAAGCCTTTACCTTTTTAGTTAGAGACCAACGTCTTGGAGCAAATGTGGGAGCCGCTCAAGGTCCTACGGGTTTAGGTAAATATCTAATGCGTTCCCCCACTGGCGAAGTCATTTTTGGAGGAGAAACTATGCGCTTTTGGGATCTGCGTGCTCCGTGGTTAGAGCCTCTAAGAGGACCAAATGGATTAGATTTAAATAGGTTAAAAAAAGATATACAACCTTGGCAGGAACGGCGTTCCGCAGAATATATGACTCATGCTCCCTTAGGTTCTTTAAATTCTGTCGGAGGCGTGGCTACAGAAATAAATGCAGTCAATTACGTCTCTCCAAGAAGTTGGTTAGCAACCTCACATTTTTGTTTAGGATTTTTCTTTTTCGTTGGTCATTTGTGGCATGCAGGACGGGCTCGGGCAGCGGCAGCTGGTTTTGAGAAAGGAATTGATCGGGATTTTGAACCAGTTCTTTCTATGACCCCTCTCAATTAAGAACACCTACGAACTACAAAATCTGATATTTAATTTCTTTTCTTATGGCTTGGCTATCCGACGTAGCCAAGCCAAGTCTACCGCCAACCATCTCGATTCAAAGATCACCTAGTAAGGAGAGAGAGGGATTCGAACCCTCGATAGTCCGTTAAACTATACCGGTTTTCAAGACCGGGGCTATGAACCGCTCAGCCATCTCTCCGTTAACTACTTTTCAAAGAAATCATTTAGCAGTCATTCTTTTAACATTAGAATTATGGGGCTCTCTCCGATTAGGGGAGAGGGGATATGAAATGGTATAGTTTACTTGGTGATAGCATTGAGGATTAAATGTATGGCTCTTGCCTTCCAATTGGTTATTTTTGTATTAATTGTTACTTCATTTATCTTATTGATTAGTGTACCTGTTGTATTTGCTTCACCCGAGGGCTGGTCAAGTAAAAAAAATGTTTTAGTTTCTGGGACAGCTTTATGGATTGGATTGGTATTTCTCGTGGCTATCCTGAATTCTCTTATCGCTTAACCCTCATCGGCTAAAACTAAAAAATAAAAATCTGCCTTCAAAAAATTCCAATAAACCAAATTTAAGGAATTAAAAAATTTGGCATTATTACATCAATCTACGAATGGGTCCGGTACTTCACTAGAGTAGAAGCCGGGCAGATATCGTAACCACTATAAAAAAAATGCGGATATGGTCGAATGGTAAAATCTCTCTTTGCCAAGGAGAAGATGCGGGTTCGATTCCCGCTATCCGCACACGGTAATCACTCGATCATAGCTTAGATGTGAGGTATTTTTGATTCATTCCTTTTGAATTCGTATAGTCAAGAGGTTGCGGAGACAGGATTTGAACCTGTGACCTCAAGGTTATGAGCCTTGCGAGCTGCCAAACTGCTCTACCCCGCTATAGGAGAAAAAGGAAGAGAAGGTCCCTACCCCTTTATACAGAAAGGATGAAGGGACCATGAGTATCATCGAGCCAAGATAAGGAAGCTTGAATCCCTACCAACTCGATCTCATTGCGCCGGGTAACAGGCATGTCTCAACCATTTGCCGAAGTATGTGTCCGGATAGTTCAAAATCGCGATAGTTAGCTCTGGGTCTTCCAGTCACAAAACAACGTCGCCGAAGGCGTGTAGGTGCACTATTCCGTGGTAAAGATTGTAACTTTATATAAATCTCTCTTTTTTCACTTAATAAAGAAACTTTGTTTATTTCTTGTTTTGAAGATCGACGAATCAAATGATATTTTTGTTCCAATTTTTTTCTTTTTTTCTCTCTCTGAATCAAACTTTTTCGTGCCATAAATATTGAAGTCCTATTAATAGGTTATCCATAATAATAAAAAATAAAAGTTGAATCCTAGATGTAGAAATAGAAGCGCCTCACTAAGGATACAACCGGCAGTAAAATTAACCAAATTTACCTGAGGTAGACGCAATTAAGAAGGCGGCATAAGTAAATATATAACCTACGGAAAAGTGGGCTAGTCCAACCAATCTTGCCTGGACAATAGAAAGAGCCACAGGTTTATCTCTCCAATGAATCAAATTCGCCAAAGGTGTGCGTTCGTGAGCCCATACTAACGTTTCAATCAATTCTTGCCAATAGCCACGCCAAGAAATTAAAAACATAAATCCAGTTGCCCAAACAAGATGTCCAAATAAAAACATCCATGCCCAAACTGATAAACTGTTCATACCAAATGGGTTATAGCCATTTATAAGTTGTGAAGAATTTAACCATAAATAATCTCTTAACCAGCCCATCAAATAAGTAGAGGACTCATTAAACTGTGAAACATTATCCTGCCATAATGTGATATGTTTCCAATGCCAATAAAAGGTAACCCAACCAATAGTATTTAACATCCAAAAAACTGCCAAATAAAATGCGTCCCATGCCGAAATATCACAAGTACCACCTCTGCCTGGACCGTCGCAAGGAAAACTATAACCAAATTCTTTTTTATCGGGCATTAAAGTGGAACCACGTGCATCTAGAGCACCTTTTACTAAAATTAATGTGGTTGTATGTAAACCCAGAGCAATAGCATGATGAACTAAAAAATCTCCGGGTCCAATTGTTAAGAATAATGAATTAGTGTTGTCATTAACAGCATTTAACCAATTAGGTAACCATAGATGTTTTCCTGCATTAAATGCTGGCCCATTCGTTGAAGACAAAAGGACATCGAATCCATAGGAAGTTTTCCCATGAGCAGCTTGTATCCATTGAGCAAAGATAGGTTCAATCAATATTTGCTTCTCTGGGGTACCAAATGCAAGCATTACATCATTATGGATATAAAGGCCTAAGGTATGAAATCCCAAGAATAAACTAACCCAACTTAAATGAGATATGATCGCCTCTTTATGATCTAAAATTCGTGCCAATACATTGTCTTGATTTTGCTCTGGATTGTAATCTCGAATAAAAAAAATAGCTCCATGAGCAAACGCTCCTGTCATAATGAATCCTGCGATATATTGATGATGGGCATATAATGCAGCTTGAGTAGTAAAGTCTTGTGCTATGAATGCATAAGAAGGTAAAGAGTACATATGTTGGGCTACTAAGGAAGTAACCACCCCTAAAGATGCTAAAGCAAGACCTAATTGAAAATGAAGTGAATTATTCAATGTGTCATAGAGACCCTTATGCCCACGACCTAGTCGTCCTCCCGGTGGAATATGTGCATCTAACAGATCTTTTATACTATGTCCAATTCCAAAATTAGTTCTATACATATGACCAGCAACGAAAAAAAGCAAGGTAATAGCTAAATGATGATGTGCAATATCGGTCAGCCACAAACTTTGCGTTTCCGGATGAAATCCTCCGAGAAATGTTAGAATAGCAGTCCCCGCTCCTTGAGAAGTCCCAAAAAAATGACTGCTGGAATCGGGATTTTGAGCATAAAGATTCCACTGACCTGTAAAGAGTGGGCCTAATCCTTGAGGATGGGGTAGGTGATCTAATAAATTATTCCATCGAACGTACTCCCCTCTCGACGCAGGAATCGCAACATGTACTAAATGTCCTGTCCAAGCCAAGGAACTTACGCCAAAAAGCCCTGCCAAGTGATGATTCAAGCGGGATTCTGCATTTTTGAACCACGAAATATTTGGTTTCCACTTTGGTTGTAGATGTAACCAACTTGCTATTAACGAGATAGCCGAAATAACAAATAGAAAAAGAGCCCCAGTATAAAGATCTTCCGTAGTGCGTAACCCGATTGTATACCACCACTGATAAACACCAGAATAAGCAATATTCACCGGGTCAACAGCACCTCCTCTAGTAAAAGTTTCCACGGCTGGTTGACCGAGATGCGGATCCCAAATTGCATGCGCAATGGGTCTTACATGTAAAGGGTCCTGTACCCACGATTCAAAGTTTCCCTGCCAAGCTACATGGAACAGATTTCCGGACGTCCACAAAAAAATTATTGCTAATTGACCAAAGTGCGAAGCAAAAATATTCTGATAAAGACGTTCCTCAGTAATTTCATTATGACTTTCAAAGTCATGTGCGGTGGCAATGCCAAACCAAATACGACGAGTGGTGGGGTCCTGAGCTAAGCTTTGGCTAAACTTTGGAAATCTCAATGCCATAATGCCTTTCAAATCCTCCTAGCCATTATCCGACTGCAATAATTCTTGCTAAGAAGAATGCCCATGTTGTGGCAATTCCACCTAGAAGGTAATGGGTTACTCCTACAGCACGCCCTTGTATAATGCTCAAGGCTCTCGGCTGAGTAGCAGGAGCAACTTTTAATTTATTATGAGCCCAAACAATGGATTCAATCAATTCTTGCCAATAACCACGTCCGCTAAATAGAAACATTAAACTAAAAGCCCATATAAAATGAGCACCCAAGAAAAAAAGGCCATATGCTGATAATGAAGAACCGTAAGACTGAATTACTTGAGATGCCTGTGCCCATAAGAAATCGCGGAGCCATCCATTAATAGTAATAGAACCCTGCGAAAAGTTTCCGCCCGTGATATGATTTATTACCCCTTGATTGTTTAGATTACCCCAAACATCGGACTGCATTTTCCAACTGAAATGAAAAATTACTATTGAAATGGAATTATAGAGCCAGAAGAGACCTAAGAAGACATGATCCCAAGCCGAGACTTGACATGTACCTCCTCTTCCAGGTCCATCACATGGAAAACGAAAACCAAGATTTGCTTTATCTGGTATCAAACGGGAACTGCGAGCAAATAGCACACCTTTCAAAAGTATCAAGACTGTCACATGAATAGTAAATGCATGAACATGATGTACCAAAAAATCCGCAGTCCCTAAAGAAATTGGTGCTAATGCTATTTTGCCACCCACTGCAACTACACCGCTCCAACTTAAATCAGTGTTTGCTGTTGCATCTGGTGTTAGAAAACTCTGCGTTTTCTGTATCCATTGAGCAAAAATGGGTTGTAATTGTATAGCAGTATCAGAAAACATATCTTGAGGGCGCCCTAAAGCACTCATCGTATCATTATGAATATACAAACCAAAACTGTGAAAACCTAGAAACATACATACCCAGTTGAGATGTGAGATAATTGCATCACGATGTCGAAGGACACGATCCAACAAATCATTATATCTATTAGTTGGATCATAGTCTCTTACCATAAAAATTGCTGCATGCGCGGCAGCACCAACTATAAGAAATCCCCCAATCCACATATGATGCGTGAATAATGACAACTGTGTCCCATAGTCAGTAGCTATATATGGATAAGGGGGCATTGCATACATGTGATGAGCGATAATAATCGTTACTGAGCCGAGCATTGCTAGGTTTAGAGCTAATTGAGCATGCCATGAGGTTGTTAGGATCTCGTATAGACCTTTATGGCCTTCACCTGTAAAAGGTCCCTTATGAACATCTAAAATTTCTTTTAGTCCATGACCAAGGCCCCAGTTGGTCCTATACATGTGCCCTGCTATAAGGAAAATAATCGCAACAGCTAAATGATGGTGCACAATATCAGTCATCCATAGACCACCAGTTGCTGGATCTAATCCCCCACGAAATGTGAGAAAGTCGGCATATTTTGACCAATTCAAAGTGAAAAAGGGGGTTGGTCCCTCGGCAAAACTAGGATAAACTTGAGCCATAAGATTTCGATTAAGGATCAATTCATGAGGGAGTGGGATTTCTTTAGGATCAACTCCAGCGTTGAGAAATTGGTTAATTGGTAATGAGACATGAACTTGATGACCCGACCAAGCGAGAGACCCAAGTCCAAGTAGACCCGCCAAATGATGATTCAACATGGATTCGGCATCTTGAAACCACGCCAATTTTGGAGCTGCTTTATGATAATGAAACCACCCAGCAAAAATCATGACTGCGGCAAAAACCAATGCACCAATTGAGGTGCAATAGAGTTGTAATTCACTAGTTATTCCAGAGGCTCTCCAGAGCTGAAAAAAACCGGAGGTTATTTGTATTCCTCGGAAACCCCCGCCGACATCACCATTTAATATTTCTTGACCTACTATTGGCCAAACCACCTGGGCGCTAGGCCGAATTTGAGTTGGGTCAGCTAACCAGGATTCATAATTGGAAAAACGAGCGCCGTGGAAATACATGCCACTCAGCCAAATAAAGATTATCGAGAGTTGACCAAAATGGGCACTAAAAACTTTTCGTGATATCTCCTCCAAATCACTAGTATGGCTATTGAAATCGTGAGCATCAGCATGTAGGTTCCATATCCAAGTCGTAGTATCAGGACCTTTCCCTAGAGTTCTTGAGAAATGACCTGGTCTGGCCCATTCCTCAAATGAGGTTTTGACAGGATCCCTATCTACCAAAATTTTGCCTTTTGATTCGGGCGAACGAATAATCATAGAGTCCTCCTCTTTTCTTTATGGACAACACATACAACAAGACCCGCTAAGACTCATCTTTATTATTGTTTTCTTTTTTATTTTTATGTGTAAGTAGAGCAATTCTGATCTGGAAAGTGATGTGAAACAAGTATTAACTTCTACTATAACAGACATTTCTGTTTGGCGCCCAGCGGACCTTTTTCAGGAATATTTCCATATAAATCCGGAAATTAGTAGACGGGACTATGTCCTTTTTTCATATAGAAGCGAAAATTATCCTACGAGCAACCAATACTAACAGAGATTTTCAAATAAAAAGTCTCTTGAATTACAAAAAAAGTAAACGAGTTTACTTGGATCGCCAAGTGATCTTCAACCAATTCTGTGCTTCTATATAATTACCGGGAGTCAGCGTTCTAGCCTGTCTCCAATACTCAGCAGCTTGATCAAACCAGGCCTCCGCAATTTCAGAATCTCCCTGTTGAATAGCTTGTTCGCCCCGATAATGACAGATTACAGCCATGTTATTAAATGCTTGCGGTAAGAAAGGATTTCGTTCTATAGCTCGACAATAATATTCCAAAGCTTTAGAATGTTCTCCATTGCTTGTATGGATAATACCTATATTATAGAGTATATAACTTCGATCATATGGATCCATTTCTAGGTGCATAGCTTCATAATAATTTTGGAGAGCTTCTGCATAATTTCCTTCGGATTGAGCTGACATCCCATTGATATAATAGGTAAATGCCTCTTTTTCTCCCGAAGTTGTTGGAATTATTCGTAATAATATATTGGCGATAATTGAAAATGTCTTATCAATAAAATTTTGATTTCTTTGCGCTATAGGCATGGTTTAAATTCATTCTCTAATTTAGGTCTCCTACAAAATAACAAAAATAGGAACCTTTTGGTCAAAAATTCTCAGTTACAATTCATTTATCCAATCAAAATCATTAGTCACGCGTAATTTGGGACATCCTCATTAAGGTTTAGAGAGGAGAGATGGCCGAGTGGTTGAAAAGCGTAGCATTGGAACTGCTATGTAAACTTTTTTGTTTACCGGGGGTTCGAATCCCTCTCTTTCCGGTTTTAACTTTGCGCAACAACGTAGTTAATCTTGGAACACGAGACATTTTAGATCTTTCCTTCCTTATACGTTAAAATCAAATAAAAATAGAAATAATAACCTTGAATAAACTCTGATAAAAACAAGTTTGGATTTCTCTTTTTTCAACGTAGTTGAATTTATTTCAATGAAAGCCAACTTGGGGTTACGTCTGCCGAGAATAGTATTCTACAACTAGCAATTCATTTATTTTCAAACCGAGCCAGTTCGTATCCACTATTTTATTGACTAAGCCCTTATAAGGCGTTGAGAAGAGGGTCAAATGATTAGCCAATTCCTTACCCGGGAATAGCTTCAAAGAATTTTCAATAAGAACGCCGGATTTTGTTGTATTCTTTGGCATAATAACATCGCGGGGTTTGCAGCGATAACTTGGTCTATCTACTAGACGATCATTTACTAAAACATGTCTATGGTTAACTAATTGACGTGCTGCAGGAATCGTAGAAGCCATACCTAGTCGAAAAAGAATGTTATCCAAACGCATTTCAAGCAATTGAAGTAAAACCTTACCGGTTGAACCCTTGGCTCTTCTGGCAATTCGAACGTAATTAATTAACTGCTTTTCTGTAAGGCCATAATGAAAACGCAATTTTTGCTTTTCTTCCAGTCGAATCCTATATTCAGAACGAGATTGGTTTCGAAGATCACGTAGAGCCCTCGGGCTTTTATTAGTTAATCCTGGTAAAGCACCAAGACGGCGTATTTGTTTAAAACGAGGTCCTCGATAACGCGACATAAACACTCCTTAATTTTTATATGCGATTAGATCATCTATCTAAATTTATTGTATCGTCTATGATAAAACATGTTATTCCATCATTTATCTAAATGCGATAAAAATTTTTTCTTTTTAATTCTAAGCAAATTACAAATACATAATGTTTTGACCAATTATAGAATTTCTATAACTATACTTAAAACCTTTATTATTCATGACAAAAAGAAAAAATAGCAGTAGGATGTGGAAAAGCCAGCTATCGGAATCGAACCGATGACCATCGCATTACAAATGCGATGCTCTAACCGCTGAGCTAAGCGGGCTAACATGAGATAATTTTTCTTTAGAATGCAGGGTTATTCTCAATTCCTACAACTTGAGCTTCCCAATTTTATTTGGATTGGAATTCCAAATTTCAATTTTTTTTTATCTTACTACTAAAAGAAATATTACGTTAAGTTGATGATTTATCGTGCTTTTTCCTAGTTTTTTATTTATTGAAGTGGACTCGAAAATGCTTCTGGACCAAAATTTCATTTTCTAGAAAACCCTTCAAGAAGTTAGGGGATATGGCGGAATTGGCAGACGCTACGGACTTAATTGGATTGAGCCTTGGTATGGAAACGTACTAAGTGATCACTTTCAAATTCAGAGAAACCCTGGAATTAATGAAATGGGCAATCCTGAGCCAAATCCTTTTTATAATCTTATAAAAAAACTAAGGAGAGGTGCAGAGACTCAACGGAAGCTTTTCTAACAAATGTGAAAAAAGAGTCTGCTACATCTTTCTACCAGACTTATTAGAGAATAAAGAGAGAGTCCTTTTCTACATGTCAATATGGACAGTAATGGAATTTTCAGTAAGAAGAAAATCCGTTGATTTGAAAAATCGTGAGGGTTCAAGTCCCTCTATCCCCAAAAGCCTAACAAATTATGCTCTGCTTGGGAAAACACCTTTTTTTAACTATTGATTTCAGTTTCAGATCTATCACAGTAGGAAATGGGTCGGGATAGCTCAGTTGGTAGAGCAGAGGACTGAAAATCCTCGTGTCACCAGTTCAAATCTGGTTCCTGACACACAAATTATTTTTGTAAGTATCGCTTTTTTTCTCTCTTTTTACTTTTTATTTTTGGTTTAATCAAATATCTACTTAACTCAGTGGTTAGAGTACTGCTTTCATACGGCGGGAGTCATTGGTTCAAATCCAATAGTAGATCCAACTTATTAGATATGGTTTGGACAAATATCTAATAAGTTTTTCGTTTTTCACCACCTCACCTCATTTCGGCATCATTTACCAAAATAGTGATTGCATTACTAGCTATTCGGGCCACTCCGCCCTTCAGAGCAATTGAAAACCATTGGCCGTTAGAGTTTAGTCTCAAAATACCTATATCTAGAGCAGTGGCAATCGGGATGTGATTTGGTAATATTCCAATTTGTCCACTGCTGGTAGATAAAATGATTTGTTCCACTTCTGAATCCCAAAAAATTTGATTTGGAGTCAGTACACAAAGTTTTAATAAGGTCATTACATCAATTTTTTTCCTTTTATAATATCGCTTTTGCGGTAACATCATCAATAGTACCTACCAAATAAAAAGCCTGTTCCGGAAGATCATCTAAGTCCCCAGAAAGGATCATAGTACATCCCCTAATAGTTTCTGCGAGACTAACATACTTACCTGGAGAACCAGTAAAAATCTCTGCTACGAAAAAGGGTTGGGATAAGAAACGCTCAATTTTTCGCGCTCTTGCTACAGTTAAACGATCTTCGTCAGATAATTCATCTAGCCCAAGTATAGCTATAATGTCCTGCAATTCTTTATAACGTTGTAAAGTTTGCTTGACTCGTTGTGCAGTTTTATAATGGTGCTCGCCAACGATCTGCGGTTGCAACATCATTGACGTCGAATCTAAGGGATCAACTGCTGGATAGATACCTTTCGCAGCTAAACTTCTTGAAAGTACAGTAGTCGCATCTAAATGTGCAAATGTTGTAGCAGGAGCAGGATCTGTCAAATCGTCTGCAGGTACATAAACTGCTTGGATTGAGGTTATGGAACCCTCTTTGGTGGAAGTAATTCTTTCTTGTAAAGAACCCATTTCGGTACTCAGGGTCGGTTGATAGCCTACAGCAGAAGGCATTCTACCCAATAAAGCCGAAACTTCAGATCCCGCTTGGACAAAACGAAATATATTATCAATAAAGAGAAGTACGTCTTGCCGATTAACATCTCGAAAATACTCCGCCATAGTTAGGGCGGTCAAACCAACTCTCATACGAGCTCCTGGGGGTTCATTCATTTGACCGTAAACTAAGGCAACTTTTGATTCGGCCAGCCTTTCTTGATTAATAACTCCAGACTCTTTCATTTCCATATAAAGATCATTTCCTTCACGAGTACGTTCCCCTACTCCTCCAAATACGGATACTCCTCCGTAAGCTTTGGCAATATTGTTAATTAATTCCATAATGAGGACTGTTTTTCCTACTCCAGCCCCCCCAAATAGTCCGACTTTTCCTCCACGACGATAGGGGGCTAACAGATCGACAACCTTAATTCCTGTTTCAAAAATAGATAAGCGTGTATCTAACTTTATAAAAGCAGGTGCAGATCTATGAATAGGAGATAGTTGATTAGTCTCGACAGGACCCAATTCATCCACAGGCTCCCCAAGCACGTTGAAAATTCGTCCCAATGTGGATCCACCGACCGGAACACTTATTGGAGTTCCCGTGTCAATTACTTCCATGCCTCGCATTAGACCATTTGTATCACTCATAGCGACAGCTCTAACTCGATTATTTCCCAATAATTGCTGGACCTCGCAAGTCACGTTTGGTTCTTTATTGTGTCGTCCTTTAACCACCAGAGCATTATAAATAGAAGGCATCATGCCTGGTGAAAAAGCTACATCAAGTACCGGACCAATTATTTGGACAATATAACCTCGTTTTTTTTTATTAATTGAGGAAACCTCATAATCATAATTAGGAGTTAGTCTCATGGCACTTAACTATAATCAAAAATCAAACTTTTCGGATTCAAAAGTAAAAATAAATTTCTAGACATATTCATAGTACAGGGTTAATTCAATAGGAGATTTTGGGTCTAGTAAAGTTTATCTAATACATTCCCAAGAGCTCCGAATGTTATTTATGATTTGTTCTTTCTATTTCTCATTCACGTTAAAATAAAAAAATGTTGCCCTAGATATGTGAATTAGCCAACACTGTCTTTTATGATGCCTTTGTTATTTGTAAACGAAACTAAAAATACCAAAATCATAAATAATATGGGATCATTGTCACTACTCTTTATGAGGTGGGAGTTCGGTCAAATCTGCTTTTCATTCCTGTCGAATAGATCTTGTTGTTATTAATTCATGAGTTCGAAGGAGGAATTTATGTCACCACAAACAGAGACTAAAATAAGTGTTGGATTCAAAGCTGGTGTTAAAGACTACAAATTAACGTATTATACTCCTGACTATGAAACCAAGGCTACTGACATCTTAGCAGCATTCCGAGTCACCCCCCAACCAGGAGTTCCACCTGAAGAAGCCGGGGCTGCAGTAGCTGCAGAATCTTCTACTGGTACATGGACAACTGTTTGGACGGATGGATTGACTAGCCTCGATCGGTACAAAGGTCGATGCTATCATATTGAGCGCGTGTTTGGAGAAAAAGATCAATATATTGCTTATGTAGCTTACCCATTAGACCTTTTTGAAGAAGGTTCGGTAACCAACATGTTTACTTCAATTGTGGGGAATGTTTTTGGCTTTAAAGCCCTGCGCGCGTTACGGCTAGAAGATCTCCGAATACCTCCAGCTTATACTAAAACTTTTCAAGGCCCGCCTCATGGCATCCAAGTTGAGCGAGATAAGCTGAATAAATATGGTCGTCCTCTGTTGGGATGTACTATTAAACCAAAATTGGGTTTGTCCGCTAAAAATTATGGTAGAGCGGTTTATGAATGTCTTCGTGGTGGACTTGATTTTACCAAAGATGATGAGAATGTAAACTCACAACCCTTTATGCGTTGGCGAGACCGTTTCCTCTTTTGTGCTGAAGCAATTTATAAAGCCCAAGCTGAAACCGGTGAAATAAAAGGACATTACTTAAATGCTACTGCAGGTACATGTGAAGAGATGCTAAGACGAGCTTTTTTTGCTAAAGAATTGGGAGTTCCAATTATAATGCATGACTATTTAACAGGCGGATTCACTGCAAATACTTCTTTGGCCCACTTTTGTCGAGAAAATGGGCTACTTCTTCATATCCACCGTGCAATGCATGCAGTTATTGATAGACAAAAGAGTCATGGGATACATTTCCGTGTCCTCGCGAAAGCTTTACGTTTATCTGGTGGCGATCATATTCACGCAGGTACTGTAGTGGGAAAATTAGAAGGAGAACGGGAGATTACTTTAGGCTTTGTTGATTTGTTACGCGATAATTTTGTTGAAAAGGACCGAAGTCGTGGGATTTATTTTACTCAAGATTGGGTTTCTTTACCCGGTGTTCTACCCGTGGCTTCAGGGGGTATTCATGTTTGGCATATGCCTGCTCTAACCGATATTTTTGGCGATGATTCGGTACTACAATTTGGCGGAGGGACTTTGGGTCACCCGTGGGGAAATGCACCAGGTGCCGTAGCTAATAGAGTTGCTCTCGAAGCATGTGTACAAGCTCGGAACGAAGGACATGATCTTGCGCAGGACGGCAATTCAATTATTCGACAGGCTAGCAAATGGAGCCCGGAGTTGGCGGCTGCTTGTGAGGTGTGGAAGGAGATTCAATTTAACTTTAAATCAATGGATACCTTGGATCTAAATGATATAAAAGAACAAAAAAATAAGGCGGTTCCTTTTTAGTAAATAAAGCATAGGGAAAAAAATTTTAAGCCAAGATGGACCGAACCCTCGGCGCAATCTGTTGATAAAATTAAAATACGAGAAAATAAACGGATTGAGCTTATTACAAATTAACGATTTTTTTTAGCAGATATTAACTGTTTTCAATATGCTTGCCAGGTAATATGTTTTGTTTGTATCATACAGAAAGAGTTCTTGACTCTTTCTTTGAATCTCTTTTCTGTTATTATTCTGAAAAGTCAAATAATTTTTTATAATATTGCAATCCAATTAAGATTATACTAAATGTATTCGGCTTTTTTTTCATTTGGGCTTTTACTTTCAGCACTTCTTTTCCATCGTATTCACAATGGTTTTGCTTTATTTAATAGGTTATCACTATTTTCAATATATTGTTATGCAATTAACGACTATTTTTTTTGCTTTTTTCACTAGGGTTTTTAGTTTATGTAAAAGTCTTTTATATTATGTATGCAATGGTAATTGATGCACTCTTTAATAGATCCTATTTATGCAATGTTTCTTGGGCGTATGCACGCTTTTTTTCTCAGAATGAATAAATTCGTGTCGTCCTCAATAATTTTTGACTCTCTTCAGTACATTTTTATCAATTTTTCATAGTATTTATCTTCACAATTTCTTTTATTTTATTAACTAGGATGTTTACTTTAATTCGAGTTCCAGATTGTTTTATCTTATTGTATTGAAAAATTTTTTCCAATGGGAGGAACAAAAATACTATGATGGAAAATTGGATAGAGAATTCCTTTCCGAAGGAGTTCAAACAAGAGTCTAGGCTTGTTGAAAATAGTACGAATCCCAGTTCTGAGTTGAGAAGTGGGGATCTATACCCTGAAGCGTTGATCATTAGGGATATGACCGGAGAAACATCTGTTATCTCTTTTGATATTACCGGTGATTTTTTTGCGAATGATCACCATCCAATTATTCCTGGTATTGACACTTATGGATATATCATTCATGAATTGATTTTTTGTGATGAAGAATCCCAGCAAAAACAAAAAGACCGCACGGAATTTGTTAAACAACAACAACTTCAGTTGATCAACAACCGCAATCCGGATCATTATAGGCATTTGTGGGATCAATGTGAAAATTGTTTTATTCCAAATTATAAAAAGGTGTTGAAATCCAACATGCAAATTTGTGAGGAATGCGGATCTTATTTTAAAATGACTAGTTCAGATCGAATAGACTTTTTAATTGATGAAGGCACGTGGAATCCTCTAGCTCAAGACATGGTTTCTCTCGATTCTAGTGAATTTGATTCTGAAGCGGAATTGGAATGTTACGAGGACCATATTCGGGAATGGAATGAGGAGATGTATAAGGCTTTGATGCGCAAATTATCCAAGGACTTGAAGGAGGGCCTGGCACTAGAACGGACTGCCAACCTAATTGAGGAACCATGGCTCCCAGAATACATAAAGCCCGAGGAGAAATGGAGTAAACCAGACTTCAATGAGGGTGAGGAAGCACAGGGATGGATATGGGAACTAAAGACGGGCGAAGAATCGCCTGAAAGTGAGGACTCGGAGGACAATGAAGAAGAAGACGAGGATGCCCCATATGTAGAGCGTCTGGCTTTTTATAAGAAGGAAACAGGCTTACTGGATGCTGTTCAAACAGGGGTAGGCCAACTCAATGGTGTTCCCGTGGCACTTGGGGTTATGGATTTTCGGTTTCTGGCAGGTAGTATGGGATGCGTAGTCGGAGAGAAAATAACTCGGTTAATTGAGTACGCTACCAAAAACTTATTACCTCTTATTCTACTGTCTGCTTCTGGAGGTGCCCGTGTTCACGAAGGAAGTTTAAGTTTGATGCAGATGGCTAAAATATCTGCTGCTTTATATGATTATCAATCAAATAAAAGATTATTTTACATATCAATTCTTACATCACCGACAACAGGTGGAGTCACCGCAAGTTTTGCTATGTTAGGTGATATTATTATTACGGAACCCGGTACGTTCGTTGCATTTGCGGGTCCACGAGTAGTTCAACAAATATTAAATGAAACTATCCCCGCGGAGGAACAAGAGGCTGAATCGCTATTTGAAAAAGGTTTCTTTGACTTAATTGTACCCCGGCATCTTTTAAAAGGCGTTATTAGTGAGTTATTTAAACTACATGCGCGTTAGATGCAAACCAAATATCAATATCGATGATGATAAAATAAAAGATACCCCAGGCCTAGCAGTATTATTATTATTTTATTATTTAAAATTTAGAGGGTATCCAGTTTTTAAAAAGTGAGACTTTAATCTGATATTGCATCATTATTTTATATCTAACCAAATTGATGAATTATTCCGCCCGAAAACTAGTACTAGTTTTCGGGGTATCTTCACAATACCAAATAAAAGAAACTCAGATCAAATATGAGTTGGCGATCAGAACAGATATGGCTAGAACTTATTCCGGGGTCTAGAAAAGGAAGTAATTTTTTATGGGCTTTTATCCTTTTTTTTGGTTCCTTAGAATTCATATTAGTTGGGACTTCCAGTTATCTTAGTCGAAATTTGATATCCTTTTTCCCTCAAGGGATAGTCATGACATTCTACGGAATTTCGGGTTTGTTTATTAGTTTATATTTGTTGTCCATGCTGTTCTGGAATGTGGGTGGTGGTTATGATCAATTTGATAAACGGAGGGGGGTTATATGTATTTTTCGTTGGGTGTTTCCTGGAAGAAATCGTCGCCTACTTTTACGACTCTTTATGAAGGATATACGGTCAATTAGACTAGAAGTGAAAGGGGGTTTTTATACTCGTCGTGTCCTTTATATGGACATACGAGGCCAGAAGGCCATTCCATTGAATCGTACTGATGAAATTTTTACCCCAGTCGAAATTGAAAAAAGAGCTGCTGAATTGGCGAGTTTTTTGTGCGTACCAATTGAAGTTTTATAGAAAAGAAAATATAAAATCCCAGATCTTGGTGTTGAATAGTGTACTAAAGCTCTCCTAGTTTGTATAGAACTTGGATTTTAGGCCTCGTTGAAGAGAACAGAGATCAGTCTTAGTTTTTATTCTTGTTAGATTCAATGACTCACACAAAAAATACCAAAGAAATGAATACATTCTCAAAAACTCTTTATTTATATCTCTGAACAAATTTATTTAGAAGTAAGATTTACTCAAAAGGTTGGGTTTATTTCAAAGTCTAAGATGAAAAAATGACAAAAAAGAAAATTTTTACTCCTATTTTATATCTCTCCTTTCTAGTTTTTTTGCCCTGGTGGATTTCTTTGGCATTGAATCAATGTCTGGGAGCTTGGCTTACTCACTGGTGGAATACTAGGCAATCCGAGCTTTTCCTGAATCATATTCAAGAAAATAGGCTTTTAGAAAAATTTATAGAGGTAGAGAACTTTCTGTTCTTGGACGAAATAATTAAAAACGACGTCCTGACAGATCCACTAAAATTGAATGAACGAATCTATGAAAAAACACTTCAATTAATAAATATCCAAACAGAAAATTCTATCCAGATGATTTTTCACGTATTTACAAATATAATCTGTCTTATTATTCTAACTGGTTTTGCTATTTGGTATAATGAAAACCCCCTTATTATTCTGAACTCGTGGTCGCAAAAAATCTTATTTAATTTAAGTGATACAGTAAAGGTCTTTTTCCTTCTTCTATTGACGGACTTTTTTTTTGGATATCATTCAACCCGTGGCTGGGAATTCGCCATTGGATTTCTCTCTGACTCATTTGGATTTAGTCATAATGATCAAATAATATCCTTTCTTGTTTGCATCATTCCAGTTAGTCTTGATATTGGTTTTAAATATTTTCTTTTCCTCTATTTAAACCGCATTTCTCCGTCACTATTAATCATTTACAATTCAATAGGTGAAGTTATATGACCTATATTTTAATCTTGCTTGTTTATTTTCAAATTTAGAAAATATAGATGAATTTTTTATTTGAGCAACTGGCCAAATCGTGGTATAGTAGACTAGATGAGCGACCCAACCCTTTTGATTTTATTTATTTTGGAATCCACAAGAATAGGCCAATGTACACGCAAAATATTTTTTATTCGAGAACTAAAGAGATTACTCAATGTCTTTCAGCATTGCTTATGCTGGTTATCCTAACTTGGACATCACTTTCAAGTGCCTATCCCCTTTTTGCACAACAAGGTTATGAAAATCCAAGAGAAGCAACTGGTCGTATTGTCTGTGCTAATTGTCATTTAGCGAATAAACCTGTGAATATTGAGGTGCCACAAACCATACTTCCTGATACTGTATTTGAAGCCGTTGTACAAATCCCTTATGATCTCCAACTTAGACAAGTTCTTTCTAATGGAAAAAAGGGTGGTTTGAATGTGGGGGCAATTCTTATTTTACCGGAGGGTTTTGAATTAGCTCCGCCTGATCGTATTTCGCCCGAGCTGAAAGAAAAAATAAAAAATTTATATTTTCAGAATTATCGCCCAAATATAAAAAATATTTTTGTGGTGGGACCTGTGCCTGGGCAGAAATATACAAAAATAACATTTCCGATCCTTTCTCCAAACCCTGCTAATAATAAGCGGGCCCACTTCTTAAAATATCCTATATATGCAGGTGCAAATAGGGGAAGAGGTCAAATTTATCCTGATGGTAGCAAAAGTAACAATACAGTTTTTAACGCCACAGTCTCTGGTAGGGTTAGCAAAATAACACGAAAGGAAAAAGGTGGTTATGAAATAATCATTCAAGATGGATCAGATAGTAATGAAGTCGTCAATCTAATTCCTCCTGGACTAGAACCGCTTGTATCAGAGGGAGAATACATAAAATTGGATCAACCATTAACGAGTAATCCAAATGTGGGCGGATTTGGTCAAGATGTCGCGGAAATCGTGCTCCAAGATCCATTACGTGTCCAAGTACTTTTATTTTTTTTTGCATCGATTATTTTGGGACAAATATTTTTGGTTCTAAAAAAAAAACAGTTTGAGAAAGTCCAATTGACCGAACTCAATTTATAAACGACAAACGGTATTAAAAATCTTTGGCTTCATTTCATTATTTATTATTATTATTATTCCAAATTTTCTATTATAAAATTTTTGACTGAAGCCCTACCCAAAAGCTTTTGAAATTACGTAAATGCTACGGAAGATATCAATAAGCTCGATTCTTTATTTTGTGCCTGTTCGACAAACTTTCAAGTATCATTTTTGCTCGTTTAATTTTGGATAATGTGAGAATACCTTAATCTTTCAATATTTCTTAATTTAGACATCAAAATTTAAGAACTCAAACCCAAATCAAGTTGAGTTCTTAAATTTTGATGTCTACACCCCCGCTCAACTTAATTTTTCAATACTATAAACTATAGAGATGAGCCTAATCCCGAATAAGAACCATAAAAAAAAACACCTATTACACTGATCACAAGAATACCTGCTAGAGTACCTATCATCCAAAGAGGAATCCTTCCAGTAGTATCAGTCATCTATCCTGCTCCCCCCACACTTTATCAGAAAGGCATGCTGTAGCCATAAACAGTCATTGATAATTCTTAATATAAGAAACCTTCCGAATCTGCTAACAGAATGTCTATCATCTCATTATTCTTAATTGAAAAAATAATTTGAGAATAAAACAGCAAGTACAAAAATGAGTAATAACCCCCAGTATAGACTGGTACGATTCAATTCCACGGTTTGTTCATTTGGGTTAGATTGTTGTGTCATAGCTATATAATTTGGATTCAGTTTATTTAAACTTCTATCGTTGGATGAACTGCATTGCTGATATTGATCCCAAAAAAAAGACGGTAGGTATAGCTAAGCCGTGAACAGCCAACCATCGCACTGTGAAAATTGGATAGGTTCGATCTATAGTCATTGGGACCTCCTAATAAATTCATTCTGTTCGTCCAACGGCTCAAAACGGCCAGTTATTAATGGAATTCCTTGTTGGCTCTCTGTAAAATATTCATTTGGTCGTGGGCTCCCAAATACATCGTACGCTAAACCGGTGCTAACAAATAACCACCCTGCAATAAATAAGGACGGTATTGTAATACTATGAATGACCCAATATCGAATACTGGTAATTATATCAGCAAATGAGCGTTCTCCTGTGTTTCCAGACATTTTGAACTCCGTATATTTTTGTTGATTTAAAAAAAGCAGTTTTGTGAGATCATCACGTAAAACGTAGTAACTTAATTTGAATTTATATTCAAATTTTAATTTTTAGTATAAGATGAAAATTCTATTCATTCAACTCATTTTGTGTGAATAGTTTGTGAGACATATTTGAAGTATTTTTGGGGAAATATTTTTTAAAAAATATGCAAATAACCTATTTAACTGAGCCCTAATTTATGCTTACTATATCCAGTTATTTTTGTTTTCTATTAGTAGTTTTCACTCTAACCTTAGCTCTTTTTATTGGTCTACGCAAGAGACGACTTATTTAATATTTTTCAAGAAAAAATGTTTTTGGTCTAGGACTAGGATTCTGGTTCCATATATTTTATAGTCATTTTCAATTATTTATCAGGTTAACTTACTTTAGTCTCACAATTACTTAATTAAAATTAAAGATTGATATTCTCCATTTTTATTAGTATATATCATATATTACCTCTTTTTTTTTTTACATATCAAATCTATATGGTAGAAGCTTTTCTAGTAGGAGTCATTTTAGGTCTCGTTCCTATTACCTTAATTGGCTTATTCGTAACAGCATATTTACAGTACAGACGTGGTGATCAGTTGGATTTTTGATCGTCCTTTTTGTTTATATTTAATCTTTAAATGGAATTCCCAATGGATCGTACTCCCAGAGAAGTTAAAAAGCACGCTCTGTAGGATTTGAACCCACGACATTGGATTTTGGAGACCCACGTTCTACCGAACTGAACTAAGAGCGCTTTCATATTAGAGTTGAAACCACTCGAAATAGAACTATTCATTTCCTAATTCTGAATTCGGAGGTGTTAAACTAACACTCCTGAAAAACGGTTCAAAAGAGAACTAGGGATGACAGGATTTGAACCCGTGACATTTTGTACCCAAAACAAACGCGCTACCAAGCTGCGCTACATCCCTTCAATATTTAATCGAAACAAAAGTATAAAAATACATAACAAAGGAATCTAAACCTAATATTGAATTGTAAGTTGCATATAAAAATAAAATTAAAAGACAGAAGGGAGATTTTTTAATGCGAGATTTTAAAACATATCTATCCGTCGCCCCAATAATAGGTGCACTTTCGCTGGGGTTTTTAGCTGGCTTCTTGATAGAAATCAATCGGTTCTTTCCGGATGCCTTGACATTTCCCTTTTTTTCATTCTAGTCATGTATTTTCTAGGAGTAAGGATAAATACTAAGGTTCCGGACTCAAGGATAGATGTTGAGAAGAATTGAAAGTTTCATTTTACAAAAAGAGGAAAAGAAAGGAGGTTCGTGGAAAAGAAAAAGGAGGTCCGGGGAAAGGTCATTTTAGAATGTACAAGTTGTGTACGAAACAGGGTATCAAAAGGCGTTTCTAGATATATTACTCAAAAGAATCGCCACAATACACCCAATCGATTAGAATTGAAAAAATTTTGTCCCCATTGTTTTAAATATACCCTTCATGGAGAAATCAAAAAATAAATTAATCCTTTCACGAAGTGGGCCAAAGAACGACATTTAGTTTCTGGATGATGAAAATTTATTGTACTCCTAAAAACTTACAGTTTTATATGCATATGCGATATTAAGGAATAGATAGACAATGGATAAAATCAAGGGACCTTTTCGGAAATCCAAAAAATCTTTTCGTAAGCCGTTGCCTCCGATTCAATCAGGGGATCGAATTGATTATCAAAATGTTGACTTGATTAGACGATTTATTAGTCAACAAGGCAAAATCTTCTCTAGACGAGTGAATAAACTGACCTTAAAACAACAACGATTACTTACCCTTGCAATAAAACAAGCTCGAATTTTATCTTTTTTACCTTTTACTAACACGGAAAGTTTAGAAAAAATGAAAGCCCGCATTCGAGAAGCTAGATTAAAAGCTGAAGAATTAAGATTAAAAAATAAGGAAGCTCGATTAAAAAAGGCTAAAGATGCGCGATTGAAAGCTAAAGAGGCTATAAATCAAAAGAAAACAACCTTCAGAAAAATCTCTATCAATCCTAAAAATAATAAACTAAATAGTTAGTTATAGTTAATAATTAAGCATATTATACCCAATTATTATCGGCTTGTTTGATGATAATCCTAATGAAATTCCGCATAAACCCGGAGTCAAGTCTCCGGGACCTTTTTTTTAATCATTCAGATTGAGATGTCAAACTTTATTTTTAAGGATCTCATTCGAAATCATATAAAGACAGTTCATATTTGATATCGCAATTTGGGCAAGTATTTTACGATTCAGAATCAACTGGCTTTTGTACAAATTATTGATTTCCTTACTATAACTATAATTGACTCCAATTGCACGAATTATTGCATTTAGACGAGTGATCCACAAACGACGAAAATCTCTCTTTCTTTTAGCTCTATCCCGATTAGAGGAAACAAAAGCTCTTATTCCCTGTTGTATAATACTTCGAGTAAGTCTTGAATGAGAACCTCGGAATTTTGATGCAAAAAAACGTATTTTGGTTCGGCGTGTCCGAGCTATAGATCCCCGTTTAATTCTGGTCATATAAGTTTTTAAATAACTCAGTCGTTCTGCTGCAGCTTCATTTTAGCTATTATCTTAAGTCGTTTATATATATGAACTGATATTTGCTATAATAATAAAGAACCTGACTAATACTCCGACAACGAATTTATCCAATGTATAAAACAAAACTGCCAATGGCTTTTGCAACTCTAACCTTCCCAACCACGATTTCTAGTTTCTTTTTTAGGCACTTTATTCATTTATTGTGAAGCAATAAAAAAAAATACCAACGTTCTTAATGTATAAAAAAGAGTGTTAAAAAATGGAACTGGAGAACGAAAATAGTGGTATTCCTTCGTTTCTATGGTTTCTTCCTTTTTTAGACGGTGAGGTATTTTCTATACACCGGAGCTCTTCACTTGATTTCATCATCTTTTATTGAGAACTTGTATAGCTCACATTATTATTAGGCTCTACCCAGTAATTCTCTAGTCGAGTAAAGAGTAATAGGTCTTTCACAACGAGATTTACGTAGACAAAGTAACGATATGTAAGTAAGAAAATTAGCTGAGATAGCTTACCCTTTTTGGCCGTTTTTGTCAGATTGGTCGTATTTGTCCCGCTTAATGAATAACCTTTTGGTACCATCGGAGATTTTTTCTAAACCTAAATTGAGGTCAGTGGATTTGCACCAATGGAAACCATAAACTTTATACAACAATTTCTTGATTTAGAATCTAAACGAGTCGCACATACACCCTAGTACACGTTCCTCGACGCTGAGGGCAACTCCTAAGAGCGGGAGATTTTGTTACATTTCTTATAGGCTGTCTTGGATTTCTAATAAGTTGTTTAATTGTTGGCATCGTATATTTTATTTATAAAATATAAGGACGGGTTTAGATGGATCCTAACCGACTAATTAGTGAAATCCCCATTTAAATAAGACTAACCCCTACAACATCAACAAGTCCATAAGTTCGTGCTTCTATTGGGGACAAAAAAATATCTCTTTCGATGTCTTCACTTATCACCCACTGTGGTTTACCTGTTCTTTGGGCATAAACCTCGATGAGGTTTTCACGCATCTTCAATAACTCGTCTACTTCCATGACCGCGTCTCCTGTTTGAGTCTCAAATAAAGTACTCAGAGGTTGATGCATCATTACCCTGGTAATATAAACCACGTATCTTTTTGTTTGCTTCAAAGAACGAAACCAACTAAGACGGGGGAAAACCGTACAGGCACTTTTTAATTCTTGCATACGGCTAATAAATTCAACATTTATTAAGCAAATAAAAAAATCTAGAAAAATCGAATCAGGATTAAATAAATAATAAAAGTGCCATCCTTCCTTTCAGAAACGTTTAAAATGATTATGATGGCTCCGTTGCTTTCTATAGTTTATTTTCATTTTGTTTTTACTTAAATTGTCGATAGCAATCCCAAAGTTTCGTTATTCAACGAAAAAAGAGGTTTGTGACACTGACCTGGACTTTGTAAAAGACCTTTTAGTTTTTAGACTAACATCTCGATACATAATCAAATAATTTGAAAGGAACAACAAGCTTTTCATATCGAATTCAAATTGCCATGCTATTTTCACTTAATTAGAATTTTCATATTCATATAAATAAGGCATAATGTTACTCTTGATTTTGTGGAAAAAAACTCTTTGGCGCCAAGCGTGAGGGAATGCGAGACGTTTAGTGATTGTTCCCCCAACTAGGAGAAAACATGCCATAGAAGCGGCCAGTCCAACGCATATTGTTTGGGTATCTGGTCGGACAACTTGCATACTATCATAAATAGCCAATCCAGATATTATTCCTCCACCCGGAGAGTTTATAAAAAGAAAAATATCCTTGGGATCATCTTGAATACCAAGATAGATAAAAAGACCTGCAAGTTGATTCCCAATCTTAGTATTTATTGTATGAGTTAAAAAAAGGCATCGTTCACGATAAAGTCGGTTGTTTCGGGTAAAAGATTTCCCTTTCGGAACCGTACACGCGCCTTTTGATACATACGGTTCACCAAATTTTTGAAAATGAATCAATGTATAGATTATAGTCCATTTCTTTTTGAGTGAACTTTTCATTGATTTATTGTCTCATCGATATTTAATCCAAATTTCGATATTATTTTCTTGTTCCTGAATGAGTCTAATTTTTTATAGGTTTCTGCTCTTCTCCGGGTAAAGATTCTCCCAATTTGGTATTTGTATATATATAACAAATAAGTTCTGATTACCATTTTTTTTATCACTTTATTTTTTTTAAGTATAGGCATTCTGTAAGTGAAACCTGAAGATCTTTGATAGCTTACCAAGTGTTTTTTGTAAACAGAGCTTTAATACTTGAAGTTTTTCGTAAAACCATGATAACGACAGGTATTCAATTTCCCCAACAAATATTAAATATCAGGATTGCACTTCACGCTCCAAATTTGGGAGGATTCCCTTAATTTATTTTTGGTGAAAAGGGGTTATCTCGATTGGGCGAGATATGGGGAAAGTCCCAATTGACTCAATCTATCTGCCAAGCCGCACTATATATCAATCCACACTTGACCTGTATCCTCATCATATAGGAAACGTACTCTTGGAACACCAATGGGCATAAATTTAAATCAAAAACACGTTATATCGTTCTCAAAATCTACTTTGATATGGAAACGTCAAAATATATACTAAAACAAAACTAGGGTTTTATTGGACTGAGTTAAATATTAATTTCTTCGATTTGATATAAAAGAAAGGCTAATACTCAACAATTTTCTAAGGGCAAGGCAAGAAAGTTTTATGGCGTCTCGTTCTCGTTGATCAAGAGGTATTTTCATGGGTTTACCTTGGTATCGTGTCCATACTATTTTATTGAATGATCCTGGTCGATTGCTTTCGGTTCATATTATGCATACAGCTCTGGTTGCTGGGTGGGCAGGTTCAACAGCTCTATATGAATTAGCGGTTTTTGATCCTTCTGACCCGATTCTTGATCCAATGTGGCGACAGGGTATGTTTGTTATCCCCTTCATGACTCGTTTAGGAATAACTACTTCGTGGGCAGGTTGGGATATAACAGGAGGACCTATAACGACTCCGGGTTTGTGGAGTTACGAAGGTGTCGCTGGAGCACATATTGTTTTCTCTGGATTATGCTTTTTGGCAGCTATATGGCATTGGGTGTATTGGGATTTAGAAGTTTTTTTTGATCAACGTACAGGAAAACCGTCTTTAGATTTACCCAAGATCTTTGGCATTCATTTATTTCTCGCAGGACTAACTTGCTTTGGGTTTGGCACATTTCATGTAACGGGTTTATATGGTCCTGGAATCTGGGTCTCAGACCCATATGGCTTAACAGGAAAAGTACAAGCTGTAAATCCAGCATGGGGTGTAGAAGGTTTTGATCCTCTGGTTCCAGGAGGAATAGCTTCGCATCATATTGCAGCCGGAACTTTGGGTTTATTAGCAGGCCTATTCCATCTGAGTGTTCGCCCACCCCAACGGCTATATAGGGGATTGCGTATGGGAAATATTGAAACCGTCCTTTCTAGTAGCATCGCTGCTGTATTTTTTGCGGCTTTTGTAGCTGCCGGAACTATGTGGTATGGTTCAGCAACTACTCCAATTGAGTTGTTTGGTCCTACCCGTTATCAATGGGATCAGGGATATTTCCAACAAGAAATATATCGCAGAATTAGTGCGGGACTAGCCGAAAAACAAAGTTTATCGGAAGCCTGGTCTAAAATTCCAGAAAAATTAGCTTTTTATGATTATATCGGCAATAATCCTGCAAAAGGCGGACTATTCAGAGCAGGCTCCATGGATAAGGGGGATGGAATAGCAATTGGATGGCTGGGTCACCCGATCTTTAGAGATAAAGAAGGATGTGAACTTTTTGTACGCCGTATGCCGACATTTTTTGAAACATTTCCAGTTATTTTAGTGGACAGCGATGGAATTGTGAGAGCTGATGTTCCATTTCGAAGGGCAGAATCAAAGTATAGTGTTGAACAGGTAGGCGTAACTGTCTCTTTTTACGGTGGGGAACTTGATGGATTAACTTATAGTGACCCGACTACAGTGAAAAAATATGCTCGGCGTGCTCAGTTCGGTGAAATTTTTGAATTAGATCGTGCTACTTTGAAATCCGATGGTGTTTTTCGAAGCAGTCCAAGGGGTTGGTTTACGTTTAGTCATGCTTCATTTGCCTTGCTTTTCTTCTTCGGCCATATTTGGCATGGTGCTAGAACACTATTTCGAGATGTTTTTGCGGGGATTAATCCGGATTTAGATTTGCAGGTTGAGTTTGGAGCATTCCAAAAATTGGGAGATCCAACTACAAGGAAACTGGGAGTCTGATATCTGGTCTATCATATTAATTTTCATTTCATTTTTATTAGATTCGGAGTTCGTAAAATGAAACGGGTCAAGAAAGTTATCTATAATTTGAAATCACGATAAAATTTATGGAAGCAGTGGTTTATACATTCCTTTTAGTCTCGACTTTAGGCATTTTATTTTTCGCCATATTTTTTCGTGAATCCCCTACAATACCAGTGAAAAAAATCAAATAAAGTTTTCCTCTATGAAGTTGAAGTAATTTAAGTGCTCCAAGAGGGGTCGACTTAATTTATTACTTCAACTCATTTCCATGTTCTTCAAAAGGATCTCTTAGCTGTTCCGAAGGTTGTCCAAAAGCGGTATATAGGGCATATCCAGTAAAACTAATAAGTAAACCTGATAGAAAGAGAGTGACAAGAGTTGCTAGTTCCATGTTATTTATGATTGCCATTTGTTAATTATTATATCAATTATACAACTTTTCGAATGTGAATTGATTGAAAACACCATGGTATAAAAAAATTGATTTGCTCAAAAAATCAAGAATCTATAAAATTAGGATTTATGGCTACAAAAATTATTGAGAACCGTCCAAAACAAACCACTGTAAGTAATCTATTAAAACCATTGAATTCCGAATATGGTAAAGTAGCTCCCGGGTGGGGAACAACACCCTTGATGGGTGTGGCAATGGGGCTCTTTGCGATATTTCTATCAATTCTTTTAGAAGTTTATAATTCTTCCGTTCTATTAGAGGGAATTTCCATAAATTAAAAGCCATTAAAATAGGACTTGCGTTTTAATGAAAAAAAGTTTTTAAATTTTGAACACCCTTTATTTGAATTTGGCAGTTCGATCGCGTCACTTTTTGACTTCTTTCATTTCCGGAAAATGAGTGTGTGACTTGTTAGATTAGATCCAATTGCTAGTACCTAGTGCTTGAAAGATAATTCGACTTCGTCAGATACGATTTGTAGTCTCTGAAACACAAATATAGATTGGAAACTATGATTAACACTGAATAGTTTTATAATTATTCACTATTTAGACCTCGTGCCGGGGTTCCAAAGCACGCTGTAAAAACCTTTGGAGGACACTAAAAAATGATCGCTTTTTTTCATCTAAAGTGAAAAGATAAAGGGTTCTTACTCAAGAAATCCTGAGTTGCGTTTAGGTTTTTATTAAATCATTGATTATCGTGGTTCAAAATTAGTAATCTGCGGTTTTATTCAATTCATAGGGTCTTAACAAAGTAATTTCTATCCAGTAAAATAAACAAAATAAGGTAGGGAACGAGCAAATTCAAAACGCCCGTCAAAATGAGGAGAATGACGAAGGAGCTAACTTGATATTTTGGTACGAGTGCAACAACAATAAATAAATAATTATTAATTTATCTTTTTATTGAAAGTGCGAGATTTAGAATTTTCAATCGGAATTTCAATTTAATCTACTTAAGGGATTGGGGCATTCATGCTTGAGCTGTATGAGATGAAAGTTTCATATACAGTTCTTAGGGGGGGATTCAACCTATCTCAATAATGTAAATAAAGTATATGATTGGTTCGAAGAACGCTTGGAGATTCAGGCGCTTGCGGATGATATAACTAGTAAATATGTCCCTCCACACGTAAATATTTTTTATTGTTTAGGTGGAATTACCCTAACGTGTTTTTTAGTACAGGTGGCTACTGGATTTGCTATGACTTTTTACTATCGTCCAATTGTCAATGAGGCTTTTGCTTCGGTTCAATATATAATGATTGAAGCGAATTTTGGATGGTTAATCCGATCAGTTCATCGATGGTCGGCAAGTATGATGGTATTAATGATGATCCTTCATGTCTTTCGCGTTTATCTTACGGGGGGATTTAAAAAACCTCGTGAACTTACTTGGGTTACGGGTGTGCTTCTGGGTGTATTAACCGCATCATTTGGCGTAACGGGTTATTCTTTACCTTGGGACCAAACTGGCTATTGGGCAATTAAAATTGTAACAGGTGTACCCGAAGCTATTCCTCTAATCGGAGCCCCCATGGTAGAACTTTTACGCGGAAGTACTAGTGTGGGACAATTTACGTTGACGCGTTTTTATAGTTTACACACCTTTGTATTGCCGCTTATTACCATCGTTTTTATGTTAATGCACTTTCTAATGATACGTAAGCAGGGCATTTCGGGTCCTTTATAATAAAACTGTATTGCCTTTTTTGAGATCAATTTCTCACTTGGGGGGAAAGTACGAGCAGTTTTTGGCTAGAAATTTTTTTTTGAACATGAATAGTTGAAAGGTGAAGGGAGTAAAATAAAAAGGGATTATGGGAGTGTGTGACCTGAATTACTGATCTGTCTATGTAGAGATATACCTGCCACATTGGAGTTGGCATTACCCACTAAATGTGTCTTTGTTCCAATTGGGGCATAAGCCCTATGTGAGATATAGGCTGGTTCGCGTCAAGATATTTTTTCGATGATCAGCGTGAGCAGGCTCCGTAAAATCTAATTTTTGATGAGCAAAAGCCCATCCAAATTACTTATTTTCTTTCGTATCAAAAAGCGAACTCAGAAATTTTATAGTATGTAAATGTAGTTATTTCCTCTATATTGACTTCATCTCCACAATACTATCGGAGTAGAATAATAGATCTAACGAAGAACAGAGATTAGACTTTTTTAGGAACAAGGAAACCTTTTTTTTATTTTATTATTGTAACTAGCCTTGTAAATGGGTTTGCAGTAAATATTAATTTAATCTAGGTGTGAGACGACCCAAAAAGCACAGGCGTGCATAGCCTACTTGGGGCTTGAGTATTTACTATAGAAAAAAATTCACAATTAAACGACTTTTAGAGCATGATTGTGTATGAATAACTTGATTGTATTTTTTTCATTTCTAGTATTACTCGAGCTGGATGATTAAAAATTATCATATCCGGTTCTTTCGGAGGATGAATGTTTTTGATTTCACCGATCCCAATAACAAAAAAACCTGACTTGACCGACCCTCTGTTTCGAGCTAAATTAGCTAAAGGGATGGGGCATAATTATTATGGCGAACCCGCTTGGCCAAATGATCTTTTATATATTTTTCCAGTTGTCATTATGGGTACCATTGCATGTAATGTTGGCTTAGCGGTTCTAGAACCCGCAATGCTTGGTGAACCGGCTGATCCTTTTGCAACCCCATTAGAAATATTACCAGAATGGTATTTTTTTCCTGTCTTTCAAATACTTCGTACAGTACCGAATAAAATATTGGGTGTTCTCTTAATGGTTTCAATACCTACGGGATTATTAACAATACCCTTTTTAGAAAATGTTAATCAATTCCAAAATCCATTTCGCCGTCCAGTATCCACTAGTATATTTTTGATTGGTATCGCAGTTTCCTTTTGGTTGGGCATTGGGGCAATATTACCAATTGAAAAATCCCTAACTTTAGGTCTTTTTTAAATTGTGAAAAGCCATATCTTGTGTATCTAGGGTAACCTTTTTTCATCTTAAAGTTTTCCCTAGATACCTAAGTTTATTCAATTCCGAATTTCTATTATATCTTGTCAAGTGGTATATTACCTTCATTTCTGTTTAAAGAAACTCGAACATTTTTTCTCAAAATCCAAACTCTTTTTTTTCATCTATTCTATATTAAAATGTTCGAGTTTCAAAAGATTATTCTGTCTTTTAGTTAAACGTTACAAGAATATAAATTTATTTGACTTTTCGATATATTGGTCAAGTAAGTCGAACTTTATACTTTGATAGATAAAAATCAATTTCAATAATAGCTAAGTTTTATTCGCGTAATTGTGTTTTTAACATTGTTTCTCCTTGGAAAATAAGGAAGATAAAAGTCAGGAAATTGAGGGTTAATTTATTTCATTATTAGACTTCTTTTTGTTCCTAAAACCTAATTTGCCTTCATGTTCCTGGCATAACGAAAAACATATGATAGTTTCCCTTTGATTTTTAACGCCCATCCCCCCTTTTGTAGATAGCGGCGACTACCTTCTCTCTTTTCATTTTAAATCATTTACGATAACTAAAGCAGCTAGATATTGTGTGCTATCAACAATTTTCATGCCGAAATGAATCATCAGTTACACAAAAATAACTTGATCAATTGTTCTGTAAAGATTTTATTAACTTTTAGATTTGAAACCACTGTTTTTGGGGTTGCATTTATCTATCCAGTGTCTCGGCTATTAAGTTGAGCCAATATAAGGCGCCTATAAAAGTAGCTATTCTTATTATCCCAGCAGTAGGAACTGGGTGAACTATTGGTCAGTAATAAATGATTTTTTCTCTCTCTATACACGTCGTTTTTTCGGCGGTCTACATCCATTGTGTGGTATAGGAGTTATATCCAGTATCAACTCTAATCGTATACCACTTCGACGAATCGCTCGTAATGCTGCGTCACGTCCGAGACCTGGGCCTTTTATTAAGACGTCTGCTTCACGCATACCCAGGTTTATTGCCGTGCGGATAGCGTTTGTTGCTGCGGTTTGCGCAGCAAACGGCGTGCGTCTTGTAGTTCCTTTGAATCCTGCACTACCTGCAGAAGCCCACGAAACTACGCGCCCTCGTATATCTGTAACAGTGATTATAGTATTTTGTAAACTGGCTTGAATATGAATTACTCCTTGTGGTATTTTACGTATATTTTTACGTATACGAATACGTGCATTCCGCCGCGAACTCATTCTGGGGATTAATTTTACCATGGTTTAGCGTTTTTTTCTAAATCTTAGTCAGTTTTTTAATTGGTGGATTGGTTTGGTTGTGACATTTTATTATCCCTGTCCTTGTTTATGTCTCGGGTTCGAACAAATTACTAAAATTCGTCCTCCGCGCCGGATTAGTCGACATTTATCACAGATTTTACGAACAGAGGCTCTTTTTTTCATCGTTTGAACTCCTTAAATTAAAAGCGTATTTAATCCTTTATTCTCTTGCTATAGTTTCTATCGGAGTAGAAAAAAGAAAAAAATCTATATATAATTCTTTAAATAAATACCGAATATACTTTCTTTTAGAGGAATTTATTTCTTCAATAATTAACGAGCAAAAGACCTACCATATATAACATAAAATTTCTCCTCCGATTCCTTCGAGTCGGGCCTCTCGGTCTGTAAGTATACCCTGTGAGGTAGAAAGAATAACAATTCCTATCCCACCTAAAATCCTAGGGATTTTTTTCGACTTCGAATATATACGTCGACCGGGTCGACTTATCTGTTTTAAATTTAAAATATTCGTAAAAGGTCTTTTTTTAGTCTTTTGATGTCGCAAAGTTAAAACAAAAAAAAAATTTCCGTCTTCATAGTGTTTTCGCACGTTTTCAAGAAAACCTTCTCGTAAAAGTAGTTTTATAATATTTTCAGCAATATTACTAGAGGGAATTTTAACTATCTTATTTCCATCCATATTAGCATTTCGTATAAACGTTAGTATCTCAGCAATAGTGTCTCTACCCATAATACATGTTAATTATTTGATGAATTCTAGTTGACGTAAAGTTATATACGTGAGACATATTTTACTCACGGGTCAGGCGATAACGAGATTTTGTTTCACGTTCGCAGACTAGATTAACTAACCTTTTATAAGACTTCGGGAGCTAAGGAAACAATTTTATTAAAATTTAATTTTCGCAATTCTCGTGGGATTGCACCAAAAATTCTGGTTCCTTTTGGATTTCCTTCTTTATCAATAAGGACTGCCGCATTATCATCATATCGTAGTAGAATTCCGTTGTCACGTTTGAGTTCTTTACGGGTTCGTACAATTACGGCTCTGACGACTTCCGATTTCTCAAGAGTCATATTAGGCACAGCTTCTTTTATAACAGCAACAATAATGTCACCAACATGAGCATAGCGCCGATTGCTAGATCCAATTATTCGAATACACATTATTTTTCGAGCACCGCTATTATCTGCTACATTTAAATAGGTTTGAGATTGAATCATATAATTTCTTACTCTGTTTTTGATTTTTTTATCAAGGCAACGTGCGAAGAAAAAAGAAATACTTTTTATCCAAAAACTTCCGAAAAATTCTGTTTAAGGCCGCCGCTTTTATTTTATTTCCGAAAAAATGAATTGCGTTTTTATAGGCATTTTTGATGCTGCTATAGCAATTGCTCTTTTGGCAATATTTTTTGTTACACCATCCATTTCATAAAGTATTCGTCCCGGTTTAACAACAGATACCCAAAATTCTGGAGATCCTTTTCCCGAACCCATACGGGTTTCTGCTGGTCGTATAGTAACAGGTTTATCGGGAAATATACGCACCCAGATTTTACCTCCTCGACGCGCATTCCGTGTCATTGCCCGGCGACCTGCTTCAATTTGTCTAGATGTGATCCAAGCGGGTTCAAGCGCTTGAAGTCCATATTTACCGAAACAAATCTGATTACCTCGAGAAGAGAGCCCTTTCATTCGTCCTCGATGCTGTTTACGGAATCTAGTTCTTTTTGGGTTATAGTTGATGGTATTTCATCGCTACTCCAGAACTGGACGTGAGAGTTTCTTCTCATCCAGCTCCTCGCGAGGTTATGACTAGCAATATTTCACAATTGTGCTGATTTATCCTTAAAAAATTAGGTCTTTCTTAATAACTACATTTCTATGTATGACAAAAGTGTCTATTCTATATTATATGTAGTCCAGAGGTTTAGCAAATATTTTGAAACTGTGTGATCTTCAATTTAATGAATTCATTTCTATTCAGAATGTGGAAAGATTTTCGCGGGCGAATATTGACTCTTTTCGTTTCTAGAGCACTAGCTAGTGATTTCGAAATAGATTGATTTATTCTGGTTCATTTCGCCATCCCAACCAGTGAATCTGTTCAATAAATTGTTTTGCTTTTGCATTCACAAGTTCTCTCGTTCCTATCACTTCGTAATTTCCATGGTTAGGTCTAAAGTTTACAATGGAGCGATATTTTATACAATAGACAAATAATATAAGGTCTTTAGCCATTGTTCTTAGTCTTTAGTGGCTGCTAGCTCTTTCTTATTTATTTATACTAAACTATTCTAGTAATTTAGTAGACATTGCAAATTATATTTAGGTATTTATGCTTTGTTACATTGTTGATTTAACTAGACCTTACATAATTGGAATTTTTTCTTTGGGATTTTTCTTCACTTTCTCTCTGCCCTCCAACTTACTCCACATCCTTTTTTAGTGTATCTTGTTAACCAAAATTAACAAGTAAAATATCTAAAAAATCTTAACTATGTATAAATTACTAAAAAAAATGGCCGTTGCTATAAAGATGTTCCTTAAATAATAACATCCTGACTGGTTCGGTTTTTTCGACACGGATAAGACGAAGTTGATGAGTTTCTTAAACGTTTAGATTTTATTCCAAACTTTCAAAAGTTAACGAGTCACACACTAAGCATAGCAATAAAAATAAAAAAAAATTACTTCTTAATTAAACCTTATAAAATTTATCATTTGTTTAATCAAATAAAAATTTATTTGGTTTCACCAACAAATATCCAAATTTTTATGCCCAAGACTCCATAGATAGTTCGAACTCCATAAGAACAATAATCAAAAGCTGCGCGAATAGTTTGGCGAGGAACTCGTCCTTCTCTAATCCATTGGACACGTGCAATATCTTGGCCATTAAGGCGCCCGGCAATCTGTACTTGAATTCCTTTCGTATCTGCTTCCTCCGCCAGTTCAATCGCTTTTTTCATTGCTTGTCGAACGGACACTCTATTTTTTAATTGTCCGGCAATAAAGTCAGCAAGAATATGAGGATTACTATAAGGTTTTTCAATTTTTGTGATGCCTATATTCAATTTTTGGTTTCCACAATTTAACTCTTTTTGTAAAGCTTTTTTTAATTCTTCTAGTCCTTGTGGTCTATTTTCTAGTAACAATTTTGGAAATCCCATAAGGATTCTTACTTCAATTAGATCAATTCGTTTGTAAATAGAGATACGTGCAATTCCCTCGACACCAGAGGGTGATATCTTCATCTTTTCTATGTAACTTCTTATAAAACTTCGGATTTTTTGATCCTCTTGTAAACTTTTTGAATACGCCTTTGGTTGTGAAAACCAAATTGAATAATGATTTTGGTTTGTACCAAGTCTCAAAGCAAGCGGGTTTATTTTTTGTCCCATAAATCCCTCAGCTTCCAATATAATTTCGTTAGAAGATCTTGTTCTGGTTTTGTCTCTACCGATTCAGTAAAATATAAAGAAATATCTGTTAGCCCAATAGTGATGCGGCAGGTTGCTTTTTTTATTGGATAACTCCGGCCGCGAGCTCCCGGTTTTAATTTTTTTCTAGCGGGTCTCTCATTTACTTCGGCTTTACTAATAAATAAATTTTCTTTCTTTGAGGTGAAAGTGGAACTAGCATTTGATGCCGCGGAATAAACGAACTTAAAAATAGGATAAGCGGCCCGATAGGGCAAAAGTTCTAATATAACAAGAGTCTCTTCATAGGAACGACCGCGAATTAGGTCAATTACCCTGCGGGCTTTATCAGCCGATATGGAGATATTTTGGCTGAAAGCATAAATTTCTGGTTTTGTTTTCTTTTTCATCTGGGTGCCTCTTACTAAATTAAAATTAGATTATAGAATGATTTGTTATGAATTATTAAAATAAAATTCATCGCCGAGATTTGTTATCACTTTTTTCATGCCCTCGGAAATTTAAAGTAGCTGCGAATTCTCCCAATTTATGGCCTACCATATTATCCATTATATAAATTGGTAAATGCTCTTTTCCATTATGTATAGCAATAGTATGTCCGACCATTCTTGGGATAATTGTGGATCCCCGGGACCAAGTTATTATTATTTCTTTTTCAGCTTTTCGGTTTAGTCTATTTATTTTTTTTAATAAATTGTTCGCGACAAATGGATTTTTTTTTAGTGAATAGGTCATAGTCTCATCCTCATTTCCTTTATTTCTCATATTGTTTTCTTTTAGTTTAGTTTAGTTACTAAATGTAAGTTTCGTTAGTTACGTTGACGAATAATAAATTTGCTGCTGTATTTATTTTTCCTTCGCGTCTTTTTTCCAAGTGTGGGATATCCCCACGGGGTTCTGGGTTGTTTTCTACCAATAGGGGCTTTACCTTCACCGCCTCCGTGAGGGTGGTCTATGGGGTTCATAACTAGCCCTCTTACGCTAGGACGTTTACCTAGCCAACGTTTAACTCCCGCTCTGCCTAGGCTTTTTTGATTCACGCCAATATTACCAACTTGTCCGACTGTCGCTGAACAGTTTTTGGATATAAAACGTAGTTCTCCAGATGGTAATTTTAAGGTCGCAGATTTACCTTCTTTTGCAATAAGTTTAGCTGCAGCACCTGCTGCGCGAGCTAATTGTCCCCCTTTTCCGCGTGTGATTTCTAGATTATGCACAGATGTACCCAATGGTATTTCATTTAACGGTAAGGAATTGCCTATTTTGATGGAAATTTCTGTACCAGAAATTATCGTATCTCCAATTAGAGCCCCTCGAGGATGTAAAATATAACTCTTTTCACCATTCACATAATGTATGAGACAAATGTGTGCGTTTCTATTAGGGTCATATTCTATGGTTATGATTTTACCAGATATATCTTTTTCATTCCTTTTAAAATTGATTTTACGATATAGGCGTTTATGACCCCCTCCTCGATGTCTTATAGTGATGATTCCTTTGGAATTACGACCCTTACCACAATGATGCTTCCCCGAGATCAAATTTTTTGGTTTCGCGTGACCCGTTTCGTTTCTAGTGCGTGTGCTTGTAGACTCAATTTTGTATACTTGTATTATCATAATATTTAAGTATTTTTCGCTAATTTAAGTTTTTATCTATCCTTTTTTTCTAATAAATTCCCGTCGTTCGCCCCGTGGAGATTTCTTATTTCTAATAAACTGTTAGCAATTCCTATAGCAGATCAATTTTTAGTTTATGTAAATAAATAGACCAGATAGCGTGCATCCAGTAGGAATTGAACCTACGACTTCGCCAATTATGAGTTGGGCGCTTTAACCACTTAGCCATGGATGCTTAATGAGGACCTTTAAAGATCGACATAATAGAGATAGGATTTGGAAAGTATTCTCATGAAATCGTTGCAATTGATTAATCAGTATTTTTGAATATAAACATGTCTGCAGAATGTGTAGTGTAAAAGAAACAGATAAGTAAAAAAATTTCATAGTAATAGAAATCCATACATAACTGGTATCATAATAAAGACTAAACACGTTTGAATTTGAAAAATAAATATTTTCAAATATAAAATCCAATTTAAAGTAAAAGAGACTAAAAAAACTCGGGAGGTTTACAAAGGCATGAAAAAACAAAATCGCAAATTTGGTATTTTCGAATTGAGAGAGATCAAAAAGTCTAAATATTTCTTCGATTTATGGACTCAATTTTATTCAGTGGGATCCTTTATTCACATTTTTTTCCGCCAAGAACGGTTTTTAAAACTCTTTGATCCGCGTCTCCTACTTTCACCGGGTTCAACAAGAAATCGATATCTCACCATCAAGGGAGTCATCATAGTTGTAGTCGGGATGCTTATATATCGCATGAACACTCAAAATATGGTTGAACGAAAAAACCTCCATTTGAAAAGATTTTTTCCTCTCTCATTTACTTACATTCAAGATCAAGCCCGTGGATTAACTAAAATAAGTATGTTGCTCCTTTCTTTTCCAAAGGTAAAAACTCTATCTGAAAATTATTTACTGAAACCGCAGGTTCTGCCAATGCCGTGGAGGAACTTGATGGAGAATCGTCAAATGGTTGCCGGAATTGATATCATATTCAAAGAAAAAGCGCTACAATCTCGTGAGTTTCCATTTGTATATTATCTAGATGATCATAGGCCCGAATCCTATTTTTTTTTTAGTAATATGAGGTTAAACACGGATCGGTTTTTTAGCAAGGGGCGGAATATATGGTCAAATCTTCAGTCTGCTTCCACACGATCAAGATCTCAAGGAAAGAATTCGAGTAAACTAAAAAGATCCTCTGATCTACCCATAGACCTTTTTGAGTCCCTTCAGAATGAGGATTCGGAATATTCTCGATTGATTCATCAAAAAAATATTCAACAACGAGCACGTTCTTGGGATCCTTCCTTTCTTGAAACGGAACGCCAGAAAGATATGATTTCTCAGCGATTTCCCGAACATTTTCGGAGAAGATTCCTTGGTTCTTTTTGCTCGGAGAGATGTTCAGAACTATATATAACGTCGACTCCGATTGAGAGGGCCACTAAAGATCCTTCCTTTGCTCTTTGTTTTGTCCGGCGAGCGGAAAAGAAAGAAATACTCAATTTATTCAAAATCATTCTTTATTTACAAAAGACTGTCTCAATTCATTCTATTTCATCAGATCTGGCCAAAAAAAATCTATTCTTTAGTTTAGTTCATCGATTCTATTTGAAAGTAGAAGAGATCATGCAAGGAAGAGCAGATCTATGGACTCTGGTAATAGGCGAACCTGATATGGTGGAATTTTCTAATGATTTGGAATTAGATCAAACAAAATTCTTGAATGAGATATTAAACGATAGGGCTGAATTCAAGGATCGAGGCAGGGTGGGTTTTGTTAGTAAAAATCAAATGAAATCTATTCGGCAATATCAATGGATTGAAAACAACTCTAGTCTAACAGATCTATCCCATTGGAATCAAATTCCAAGAGAACAAAAAGTAAAAGCTCTTCTCAATTATCGAAACTATAAAATCAAACAGGATTCTACCAAATGGTCGACTAGCATAAAGAGTTTACAGGAACAGTTTGAACATTTCCTTTCTGAGCAGAAAAAGTTTTTTCAAGTCCAAAAGAGTCGTTTTGAAGGCACGGTTCAAGTCATGCAAATGAAGTGTGGTGAATCACGTGGTTTTTTTATTCGATTTCCTGGTCAATTACGTGTTTCTATTCTTCAATTCAGTTTTTCTATTCTTGAAAAATGGATTTATTGGTCTGAGGTTCGTAAGTACATAGAGAAAAAAGTACAAAAAAGGGTATATAAGTTAATTCCTTATCTGTTAGACAAACTTGACAAGGCAGTTCGGTCCTTCTTTTCCCCACATTCGCTTGTTGGTTTGTTTACGAAGATATTTTGTTTTGCGACTAAATTTCTTTTCTTTTGGGCTAATTCACTTCTTTTTTACTGTGTAAGTTTAGGGAATACCCCGATTCAGAGATCCGAAATTTATATCTATGAATTGCAAGGGCCAACTCATAAACTTTGTAATCAGTTGTTAGAATCGATAAGATTTAAACTGGTTCATTTAAAAAGACTGAACCCATTTTTGGTGGAAAATTCGAGTCCTTCCAACTTCGTAGTAAATGGAGCACTAACATCACCCAATAAGCTACCAATTGACTCATTACATACTCGAACCAAATCTTTCTATAAAAAGGATTCCGATTTTTTAAAAATCTTCCACGATCAAGAAAATTGGTTGAACCCTGCGAATCAATTTCAAAGAAGTTCATTAATCTATTCTTTTTCTAAAGCAAATAGACTTCGATTCTTTAATAATCCGGACTGCTTTTGGTTCGATTGTAAGACAAGATTTCCATTTTCTGTGGAAAGGACTTGTAATACTCATTTCAACTTTCTTTATGGACAATTTCTGAATAGCTTGTTCCTTCATAATAAAAAAGTTTCTTGGTGCGGGGGTAAAAAGCATATAGGTACTAGTTCACCAATGGAAGATCTAAAATGGATATCTCAGGATTTTCACTCCGATCCAGTCATTGGTAGAACTATTTATTCGATCATAGATACTTCTGCAACACCTCTAACAGAGACACAAGTAGTCAATTTGGAAAGAACTTCTTGTCAACCTTTTTTAGATCTGAATATGAATCTATCTGATTCTGAAACAAAAAACTTTTATGAGTCTCCCAATTTCATTTCAAAGATGGGTTTGAGTCATAGTCCCTATTCAGAATCTATTTATTTTGATCAAAAAGAAAAAGGAACAACTTTTCAAAGAGATAGTTTTTTTTCTCTTTTATCAGAAAAATGGAATTTATTTCAAAGATATCTGCCAAATTTTTTTACTTTAGCAGGGTACAAATATATAAATCTGCTATTTTCAGACCTAGTGTCAAGGGTTTTGGCCTTATCATGGCGAAGTCTTCAGATCAAATTAGGGAAAATGCCAGTTTTTATAACAATCGAGAGCTTAAGGAGGGGGGGGTTTAATAACTTCATTCTGGGCCTAGAAATCACTCATCGAAATACTTCGGTAAAGATGTTCTATTTCAAAACTTTCTTTGTGATTTTTGTTGGGTATCTCATTACTATTTATCTTTTCTTTGTTTCGCGAGCGTTTATTAAGTTATATAAAAAATTAAAAAGTTTAAACTCTTTTATCAGTTCCTCATCTAGGATTGAGGTTCGAAAACTTCTCGATAAGTATCCTATGTCTGAACCAAATGATTTTTGGTTAAAGAATCTGTTCAGCGATATTATGACTCGAATTGCTTTTTCTATAAATGTCAGAAAGCTAAGTCATACAAGTAGAGATATCTATTCCTTGCTCAGAAAAAGAAAAAACGTGAAATGGGAGTGGATTGATGACCAAATTGAATCCTGGGTCGCGAACACTAATTCGATTCATGAGGAAGAAAGCAAATTTTTGGTTCAGCTAGCCGCATTAACCACAGAAAAAAGCGTTCTATTGAGTCTGACTTATAGTGATCATTTATCAAAGAATGACGCTGGTTATCAAATCCTTGAACAACCGGGAGCACTTTACTTACGAGACTTAGTTGACATTCAGCAAAAGCATTTAATGAATTATGAGTTCAATAAAGCCTGTTTTGCAGAAAGACGTCTATTCCTTGCTCATTCTCAGACAATCACTTATTCACAATGGGCTCATTTCCCATCTCACGGAAAACCCTTTTCGCTACGCTTAGACTCATCTCCCTCTAGGGGTAGTTTAGTTATAGGTTCTATAGGAACTGGACGATCATATTTGGTCAAAACCCTAGCCACAAACTCCTATTTTCCTTTCATTACGATATTTGTGAACAAGTTCCTGGACAAGAATCCTCCTAAATTTATTTCTGATATCGAGAAGGTGGAGAAGAGTGACAATATTGATCCTAGTTACGATATCGATAGGGTGGAGAAGAGTGACAATATCGGTCGTGACCTTGCTACGGAGCTGGATCTGCTCACTTGGAATGCGTTAACTACGGATAGTGAGATGAAGGCTCAAATTGACCGATTGTCTATAACTCTTCAATTGGAATTAGCAAGAGCAATGTCTCCGTGCATAATCTGGATCCCAAATATTCATGATCTCAATGTGAATGAGTCCAATTCCTTATCCCTCGGTCTATTAGTGAACCAGCTATCCAGGGATTGTGAAAGATGTTCTCCTAGAAATAATCTTGTTATTGCTTCGACTCATCTTCCCCAAAAAGTGGATCCCGCTCTAATAGCTCCGAAAAAATTAAATACGTGTATTAAGTTACGAAGGCTTCTTGGTTCACAACAACGAAAGTCCTTTTTCACTCTTTCCTATACGAGGGGATTTCACTTGGAAAAGAAAATGTTCCATACTAATGGATTTGGGTCCATAACTATGGGGCCCAATGTACTAGCACTGACCGATGAGGTCCTATCAATTAGTATTACACAGAAGAAATCAATTATAGACACTAATACAATTCGATCCGCTCTTCATAGACAAACTTGGGATTTGCAATCCCAGGTAAGATTGGTTCAGGATCACGGGATCCTTTTCTATCAGATAGGAAGGGCTGTAGCACAAAATGTACTTATAAGTGATTGCCCTATAGATCCTATATCTCTCTATCTGAAGAAGAAATCCTGTAACGAGAGGGATTCTTATTTGTACAAATGGTACTTCGAACTTGGAAAGAGCATGAAAAAATTGACGATCCTTCTTTATATTTTGAGTTGTTCGGCCGGATCGGTTGCTCAAGATCTTTGGTCTTTACCCGGAAAAAATGGGATTGCTTCCTCTGGACTTGTTGAGAATGATTCTGATCTAGTTCATGGCCTATTAGAAGTGGAAGGCGCTCTGGTGGGATCTTCTTCTATCCTTGATCAGCAATTTCTGTATGAATCCGAGTTTGAAGAAAGCCCGCAACAGATCGAGGAGGATTTAGTGAATCACATAGTTTGGGCTCCTAGACTCTGGCGCCCTTGGGGCTTTCTGGGAGTTTCCTATGAAGAGAATGGAACCATGCAATATGAGACACGAGATAGAGAATTCCCTACAGATCCACCAGGCTTTATGTTTTCACGTCGAGAATTATTTGCAGAGGACGAGATGGCAAAGGCGCTTCTTACGTCCCAAATTGAGCATATGTTTTTATCTAAAAACACACGCTTTTTTAGCAACACGACGCAAGAAAAGCATTTCGACTTTTTGATTCATCGTCAGAAATGGCTTAGAACCAAATCCAACGGATCTTTCCTTTCTAATACTCTATCCGAGAGTTATCAGTATTTATCAAATATGTTCCTATCGAACGGAACACTATTGGATCAAATGACAAAGACTTTGTTGAAAAAAAGATGGCTTTTCCCCGATGAAATGAAAATGGGATTCATGTAAAAGAGATTCTCTCATCGGATCGATCGAATCTGTATATCAATACCGATTCGATCAATTCTTCGCATTCGAAAGAGTATGCCTTGAAGAGGACTCGAACCTCCACGCTTTTAGCACGAGATTTTGAGTCTCGCGTGGCTACCATTTCACCACCAAGGCATCTTGAAATCAAATCTCTGACAATTTTTTGATTATACTATGTATGAAATCTAAAAAAAGAAGGGTTCTAAGAGAGCTATGGAATGAAAGAAGGTCCGATTCCGTAGCGATGACGGGAAACATTGACTACCCACCTGGTCCCGTGCGGACCAGAGATTCCAGTGGGTATGAGGTATTTTTCACTAGCTAAGCAATTGCAAGAATTGGGTTCCATGCTATTTCTGGTCATCAAATCATACTCAATTCGATGAAGAGCTCATTAAGTCAATACGCCGGTAGCCCCGCCTCTTGCTCGTGATCAGAAGGATATAGGATATATTCTAGGAAAAGAAAACTCGCCAATTTTGCGTTCTGTACATGCCAGCTCATGAA